GATGGTGCGTTCTGCTTCAACTCTAGAGAGGGGCGGTTAAATCGTTCCTATTTGGTCGTGCATGGGAGCTGGTATAGATGAATAAAGGCGGGCTGCTTGAACGGGACCTATTCTCAACATAGGCGGCAAGGCTGAATAGAAAAGGGACTGATGAGAGCCTTTAGAAAAAGGCTAAAAAAAAGGCTCTCATGTGGAGCTAACATGGCTGGTTACATACAAGTATAGCCAAATCAAGATGAGACGGGGCGGACGGTCAGAGGCCGCAGCGGGACTACCATCGGGAAGCCCGCCCCCGATAGATAACATATAAAGAGATTCCCATAGAGACTACTGCTATCCGGGAATCTCTTCCCGACCAGGCCAGGCCGAATCGGGCCATCACTTGGGATGGAAATGGCTCCGCCCACATGCATCATTTGATGAAAGCACTCCAGTCCAGTCGCCTCCTCGAAGTGGCTTGTCAACCACGCTTTCCCTCCCTCAAAACAATGCTCCTCACCAAAAGCCCTTCCTTGGGTTGGGGCAACACAGCAATGAGTAGTTCGCTTCCGGACTCCACCCCCTTGAGAGCAGGATGCCGGCCGAGAAAGAGCTGGGAGCCAACCTAACCTTTCCTGGGGCTTGCCTTGCCCCAACATCGAAATAAAAGGCGGGCGCCGAAAAGGAAGCTGCCCAGAAAGCTTTGCTTGGTAGGCGCTGCCTACTCACTCGGACAATGCTCTGAACACGAAAGTGTGCAGTTCCGCCCCCTTCTCCCATGCTGAGTCACAGGCAGCGCCTCGGAAAGCACGGACGAGCCACATGCATGGAAACTTGCACGTGTGGTTCTGGCCGGAGACCCCGGTATACTGTACTAATATGTGTGGGTTCCCGTAATTCGAGTGAGATTGTCATGGCGCAAAAGCAGATATGGTCCGGTATTCCCTTGTTTCCTGTATTGGTTATGTTCTTCATTTCTCGTCTAGCAGAAACTAATCGAGCTCCGTTTGATCTCCCAGAAGCGGAAGCTGAATCAGTTGCAGGCTATAATGTAGAATATGCGCGGGATGTGATCCAACATAGTCCACTGTTGGCGGAAGCCGATGTCCCGGGATCCCGGGGACTCATTCTGACTGAAACAAGGGGGGAGTCTTTACCAACTAGAAAATATTGGATTTTAGGGAAGCCAAAAAACGTGAGCGTCTAGCGTGAGCCTTATTGAAAAGGCCTCTGACTCTAGATAGGGCGTTAGCGCTTTACTAATAGAATAGTTAGGGCTTTTCTTGCTTGTTTAGTAAAGTCACGCTTTTCATTTTGATAGGAGTAGGTGCTTTTTTGGGCAGGGCACTCTTCATTCCTTTCTTCAAAACTAATGAATGTCGGGTCGGGGCTTTCTGCCTTGTTATCAAAAAAGGAGTTGGGTAAAGCAAACTCCCTCCTTGGACGAGCACGGGGCAACGTCAAGTAGAACCGGGTTGCGTTGCTTGATGCTCCGATCGAAAACAAATCAGTGGGGCCATGCCGGTACGACTGAATATGCGTTAAAAAGGTCAATCCCTCCCCTACGACACCAAAAAAAACCGGGCCGAACTTATAACTGCCCGCCCGCTTCCATAGAACAATATCGTGGCAACGTAGACCTAAGTGGTCATATTGGATCCTTGGGAACCATCACAAGTAGGGCCGGCCTATATTTGAACGAGAATGCCGTGTCGTCTAGCGGAGCCTAGAAGAAGGTGACTCGGAGCCTAGAAGAAGGTGACTTGCGCAGACAGCTGACTCCTTTTCAATAGAAAGGAATAGCCAAACCAACCCAGCTGGATGGTCAATCTCAGAGATCAACTCGGCCGGCAAACCGGAGACGGACGACCACGGTCCCGACCTGACCAGCACCATAGGTGTACTAATCAAAGAAGCCCCTAAACCTACTTTCTTTTCTTACAAAATCAACCAAGCCTAACCGGTCAGGACATCTTGTTGATATTGATTGAGTTTGAGGGACTTTCGCTGACTGAATCCATCCATAAACCTAGACCCCGGTAACCTTCGTAACCAAAACGTCACGACAACATCCAAAGGTCACCTTTGGATTCTTAAGTAGGGGGGCAAGGAGGAGCACGTAGGAATGCCGACCACTACAGTTGCCACTAGTGGCTGAGAGAAAGCGAGCAGCACCTTGTATAGGTTGGGCGGAGCTTGAAGAAGCGAGCCCCTATCAGAGAAAGCCATTGCGCGTTAGCCTAGCTAGCTAACTTCAGCTGGCTGTTATGTTAGTTGTAGCGCGCCTTCCCTCCTTCTCTCACTTCGGAAAAATGGAGCAGTATTTTCTTATGATGACCTGGTCGAGAGAGTACGATACATCGGTGTAAAAGATTGACTGCGATCTGTGAGGTTGGTTATAGTAAGGCCTGGCCGGAAAGTGTTCTTGCCTCAAGTATACCTACATGTATGTGCACCTTTAGGGTAATATGTCGTTGTTGAGCTGACGGGGGCGTCTGGGTGCTGGGAGTATATCCTCGCCATCGTCTTTCTCACGATATCAGCCGCAGCTGGGCACGTCTCCAGATAATAATCGTATTCGAGATGGCTTTGGTTGCCGCTATCTTCCTCAGAGTCCTCTTCACTCGTTTCAAGCAAAACAGAGGATAACATACCCCTATTCCGATCCAACTCAGAAGAGGAAGTGGAAGGAAAGGAAGAGTTATACCGTATGATGTCGACATGCGAGTGCTACCTGTTCTGGTAGGGTGCCTCAAGGAGACGAGTAGGGAAATGAGGGTAGCCAGAAGAGTCCATCTTGTCGCAGGGGTTATCATCACTGCGTGCCGATCGTTGGATGCTAGAACTAGAACTAGAACAGGCAAGGAGTTCATTCAAGTAAGATAGCTGTTAGACAAGATAGACACAGAGCGACAGTACAGTACACAGAGGCGATGGACCATATATACTTGCATAGTATAGAAGCCGTTCTAGGCGGACATGCTATCTTCACAGGTGGGTATCCTCTTATATATATATATGGAGATGGCTCCTAAATCCAATGCTTGCCATGGCCAGTTTTTCCATTTCGCACCTACGGTAATTAGTAAAGAGGAAGAATGGGAAAGGTAATTTTCCAAGAGACTCTATGTACCAGTTGGGACCCGTGACTCAGGGAAGACCTACCGAGCAAACATCCGCCGGGGAGGATCGCAAGGAGCTTATACCATTACGCTCACGAGCAGAATCTTGAATGAGTGGGGATACCCTCCGAGCTGACGAACAAATGGATCAGATCCTTTCCCTCTCTCCACCGTTACCGCAGGAAAGGAACTTTGCGCGAAAATAAAGGAAGCGATAGAGTACGACAGGTTCGAAGAAGGACCGGCTGGAGTCCATACTAAGAACCCGACTTTCTCCGACAAAACAACGATTAGTCGATCGAAGGGCTCTATCTTGGGGTCCGCTTTCTCCACTGGCAGGCGATCGTGATCTCACTACGAGAAGCTCCTCAAAAAAAAAAAAAATGAAAGGAAAGCATAACTCTTTGCCAATTGGCACAGCCCCCCTAGCCTCATCTTTTGTATTTGTAGCGTGATACCTTTTGGCTAAGGAAGACAATGGGATGTTTTTATTGGATTGGTCTATGGAAACATATATAGCTAGCGTTCTTGCTCATTCCCCCCTCTTATTTATTTTCGGGGCAACGTTCAAAGCCAATCCACCCTTCTTATTCTTAGTCTTCTCCCCGGAAAAATACATAAAGAGATGATGTGCGATAGACTAGTAGTTCTAACCGAGCGATAGGAAACGAACAAGACACCAGCAACGAGAGCATTCCGCCAGTCGAAAGCGAGTGAAGTGAATGAAAAGGATACCTATACCTGTTGTGGGAACAACGTTCGACTTGCATGTCTTAAGCAATAGGCATGTCGGAATAACCACTCTTTCGAGTTTTGCCAGCTCGAAAGGAAGCAACTCTATCTCGGGGGCGAACGAATAGTAAGAGAATTCATCACAAATTGACTAAGAGGCAGCATAGCCGATGCTGCCGGAATTCCTAGTCAAGGGCCCTGCCGTATTCAAGAACCAGAAAAGATCCGATCTACAAATATCCAAGTCCAACTATGCTGTAATAGAGGATGGAGAAAAGCGGACTTCCCTTCCCTGATAGTAAGTATAGAAGAAGGATTTCTTCTTTAACTCGTAGGCGAGGGGGCCAGGAAGAGGAAATTTACAGGCAAAAAGGCCCAAGCTTCTCTTACATCTCTCATGGCCAGTGCAATGCCTGGAACTACATACAAAGACAAGGAAAGATTGCAGTGAGTTAATCAAAATTTGAAATCACGAAAGACTACGGATTTATATGATTAACTCGTCGATTCATTTTTCCTTTTCAAAAAAGAAAGAGACATTCCATACCCTCGGAGAGTGCACCAGAGACCAAAGCAAGTCGAGACAAAACTATTTCTTTTTTGGATCATTCGGCCAGTACAATACTTAGTCTTATTGAGGCCATGAAGACGGACAGCGCTTTTAGCCTGCGTATAGGGTTTTTTTCGATCTTCCACTAAGCTATAATTCATACCAACAAAATCTCGACTAAACTTATTCAGCTAAACTAAGCTAAACGGGGGAGGAAAAGAGCTAAAGTCAAGTCTTTTTTCACAATCAAGCAAGCTACTTCTCCAAGGCTATTGCATGAGGCCTTTCCGAATGAGAATCACTATCCACGGAACATATCAATCACCAAGTCAGGGCTGGAAAATCAGCCAGATTCAGAGCGCGAAAACATAAAGGATGGAATATTATATAACCAACCGGTAACGCTACCAAGATGAAGGCCTAAACGGAACCAATACGAGCAAGCAGACCAGCGACTAGAGGAGACGACCGGATACCCGTCCTAAAACTAGTTCTCATTTGGGGGCGGTCTTTCTTATCAATGAGAAAAATGAATCTGTCCTTCTACAGAAAAAGTCGCTAGCTTCACTGACGAGATTGTTTAGTGTAAAACAGCTTACTGGCTCGGCTTGGCCTTCCGTCTCTTTCTTCCCATGTAGGTGGCTAGATATGGTGTCTGTCAAGACTCCCCCTCTTTTCCATATTATGTATTTCATAAATGAGAACGACTTTTTTTGAATCTTGAGCATAACACTAACAGATGCATAGTTTAGTTCAAGACTTCATGGAGAAGGTACTTTACTCAGGAGAGGAATCCACAGCTTTCTAAGACATAAAAAGGTAACTGAGACAAAAAAAGAGAGAAAGCCGAGAAGATAGAATGGAAGATAAAGAGTAGGCTTAAAATCATGTAGGAGCACCGGTTTGAAAGCAAGTGCCAGTTCATGCCACTGAGTGAGAACAGCTTTTTGTCCGTAATCACAGGATCCTTTTTCCTCTAAATAGGAAGCATTGATGGCGGGGTTATTGCTCTTATTTTGTAGGTAAGACTAAGCTTTTTTAAAAGATCGAGGTAGAGAAAGAAGTTTCGAAAAGACTGACACCATAGAGCAGTCTGTCAGGCTAGCCTTCTTATGGGGAGGGAGTTCTTCGTATGACAAGAAGAGGGATTATCTCGGATTACCTAAGTGAGTGTGAGACTAAATCTATGGAGAGTGACTGCCTTTATTATGAATATTATGAGCATCTTTCCATTGTATGAGTTTTTTTTTCCCTGCAGTTGCTTTGGCTCTCCCTTTCCTTGGGAGCGAGTTCGAGAAAAAAGGACTTCACGGGAGCGCACAACTATTACGACCTATGGCTATTTGATGAATTCCACGATCCAGACAGCGCACCATCAATTGAAGTGGGAACGCCCTATGCCAATACTTTACTCAAAATCTTGGATGGGCAAGAGTGTAGACTGTAGACTCGACTCGAAGTACTCCAGAATAATGACTAAGAACAGAAACGTCCCCATAGTAATGATAATGATTTCCAACGAAATTCAATAGTGCATAAAGCATGAAGGGCATTTTCAAGAAAGAGATTTCAATTTTAGGATTAAGTTCACTTAAAATATAAAATCTCTGAGAGAGGAAGCGATGATAGCTACGTTATGGGGGTGTATCAAACGAAGGGTAGCACAAGCAATAGCCAAACTTTGACTTGGGGGGCGAGGGGTAAAAGCCATTGTTTGGCATTCTGCTATCCTCGGTTAAGATATCTTCATCAAGGCCAAGCGGGTGGAGGGTATAGTTTTCTTTGAAAGTCCCAGGTTCTGTCTGGGGGCAGCTAACCCAAGTGCTAGAGGTTATTCATCCCAGTAGGATAAATAAGTAAGCTAGTCCCAGGGAAGCAAGGTGAGAAAAAAAGGCTTAAGGCAAATAATCCCAGGTGACGGAAGAAGATAATGAAGTAATTAAGCAATTAGACTCAGGCGAACATTTAGCCATGAATGTCGAATCGAAGGCTATTCCGGTTCGTAAGCGCACAGATACAGATAAAGTAGTTGTCTCCTATCCAAAACCTTAGCTAACAAGAAAAAGGAAGTACGAGGGTTCATCGCCTGGCAAACAAAAGTCTTGTTTTATTTTAGCTTTAGACAACATTGGAATAGAATTACATCATACAGAAGAGCGGAACGCGCCTACTTGTTTGAGTGCCGGCTTTCCTGCGATTGTTGAAACTCCCCATATTTCCAGATATTGTGCCTATTCTTATTATTCTAATTGGATTGATTTCAATTTCAAGAGTACTTTTTTCGAGGGTTGCCCCCTATTCGACCCTGTAAATTGCCGATCCGAAAAAAAAGCATTTTATCAAGACAGAGATAGGACCTGATCGTTTTAACTCCAGTTTAGTTTGGACTAAACTAATAAGGATGCCTTAAATCCTAAGGAAGAGCTCACTCCTATGTTTCCAACAACAACTGGCAAGATTTGAAAAATAGGGAACGGTAAAAGCTTCGCTGACCAAAATATCTTTCTGCCAGTATGTGCCAATCTAACTCTTATTTATTACTTTCCTTTTTTAAAAATAGATTTCTCAGCGACATCTCAAAAAAGAAAAAGAGAAGAGAGAGATCATTTTGGTTATGCCTCTGGTCATAGTGCCCACATTCACGCAGATGTGATCCCGGGGGCGAAAAACGATTTCCAAAGGACCAACCCTTGACCTGAAAGGAGCAGGGGAAAGGCTAGGCTATGTTATTGCAATAAATTTAAAAGCAGTGTCAGTCAGTATCACTAACCAGGTTTCCAATAGCAGGCAGGATCCAATTAGAATTGCTTCTCCACACAGGGCCCACTCCCATTCGTTGCGTTGAAAGAGACCCTTGTCCGTGCTTGAGTTAACTGAGATTACCCCAATGCTTATTCATATTCATGAAATTTTAAATTGTACTCACTAAGTAAAAGGCATATGAGCAGCCAAAGGGGGAATTCACAGAATCCCATTGTGCGTATAGTCTTTTCTTTTGTGAAGCGGTAAGGCACAAGTTTTCCATACTCCCTCTATTATCATTATCGTTCTCTGAGCCTTCTTTTTGTTTGGGTTCATCAGTATCAGAGGAGTGCCTTCCTACGTTCCGGGAATAAATCTATACTAAGCCATTATTATGGAAGATTTAGTGGACGTTCAACGCCAAGCCATTCATATAGTGAACGAGTCAGGGCTTTACAATTCTCTCTCTTCTCTTAGCAAAGTAGGTTCAAGCCACACTTTTGGCTTGCTACAAGCTGGGCTTAGGGACTTCAGTCAGCCGCTTCCCCTGTAGTCGTCAGCTCGTTCTTGACAGATTCGATCGGGTGTTCCGAGGAGTTCTGGGCTAAGTACAAAGCGAGTACTACCCCACCCTCCGCTCACGGACCAGTGCTTTTTTACTTTACGAACAAATCTATGTGGAGACTGACTTCAGGACACTTAAGGAAGGAGATCGGAATTCCACTGCGGACCGAGCTTCAATTGCTTCCATGTTCTCCGGGGAGGAAGGCAAAATCTACCGAGTTAATAAGTCCATTTCCATGTTATCCTAGAGTGACTGGAAAGGTTTAACCACACGTACTGGATCGAAAGAATGACGTAAATAGGAATAGGAGGAATCCCTCACTCGTTAGGAACCAGCTAAGTCTTTAGAGCCATTGCTCTAGACTCTGCATTCGACCGTGCGACAACTGTTTGCTTTGCTTCTTACTCCGTTCCTAACGACGTTCAACATTTAAAAACAAACTCCTCTCGATCCAATGCATCCTCATTTTGTCCACTTTACTACTAATAATAGTAAGAAAGCGATAGAAGCCCTAAGGTATGAAATGCTATATGCTATCCCCGGCCCCGGATTCACCTCTAGGCAAACTTCACTCTCGGGAATGGGAATCCCTCTTCTTCATACATTAACGAGCTACCACTTATTATGTGTACCAGTACCAATAAGCCACCGATTCTTTGACTTCTTTCTTTATCCTTCGATGCCTGGAAAGAGTCCCGGGGCATTGAATGAGTCGCATTCCTTTTACGGTTTTATATAAACCCAAGGCTAAGGGGTAACTGTTGTCCCAATTTCACTGGAATGGGCTAAAGACCGGAGTTCCTTTAAGCGCTGACTCTTTGATTCACATGTGGGCTTCATTGCGTAATTCATGCCTTCTCCTTTTGTCTTTCCTGCCTTAATTTAATAAAGTAATTCCTTGTCAGTCCAGTGAACAGCGGATTCGCCTACTTCATGCCAAACCATAATTCCAGAATGCCTTCAAAAGAGTGAGATCCGCCTAGGTTCTTCTCCTATCATTAGCAGTCTGGGATTCATAAAAGCTAACTGGAACTACAGACTCAAGACATTAATGGTTTGAAGACTGAACTTACAGTATGACATAAATTGCTCTTAGCAACGTTAGCACTCCAATGGGCGCATATACTCCATATCCAAAGATAATGGCCTGCAATCCACATGGAACGGAACTACAACTGTATGGAAAAGGGATGGCAGAAAAAAAATAGACTGATCCAATTGGAACTTGCTTTCTCAAAGGCTCACAAGCAGGCTCGTGGAGCACCTCCACCTCATAGCTTACCTCTAGTGCTTTCAAGGGCACAGGAAGACAATTTCACAGCTGTAAGGCTGTTAGGAGAGCGAAAGAGCAGATGGTACAGGTACAGCCCCTACCAGCGCCCCTCTCCGACAGAAGACCTTGGTGTGATCGCTGAAATCCTTTCTTGTTCCTGTCGAAAGTCAGAATGTTGGCCTAGCTCTAGCTCACCCCTTAAATTAAAGGAAAAAAGTGAGATTCTATAAAGTCTGGATGGGATCTATTCCAAAAGCTATCACCGAGCTAGGAGAATCAGTATCTTTTGCCTGGCTGTAGAAGTGTAGCCCTTTAGGGCGGCTGGCACCTCAGGAGCCCTTTGTTACGAAATCTTCTAGAAAGAGAAAAGCCTCTCCGTCCGGGGCCAACCAGTATGACGATTAGTTTCCAATCCGAATTATATAAGACGAATCCAATGAGCTAATGAGAAAGCGTCTGGAGTTACTTCTACTTTTCGTAGAGATAGAGGGAAAGAAGCTTAGTAAGCTAGTAGCACGAAAGTGGCTTCTTCAACCGACCAGTGTACTTACTTTACCCTTTACTTTAGGAGGCTGGGCATACTGGGTTTACCGATCCATAAGATGGGCATACGTCTGGGTGAAATGGTTAAAACATCTTAGCTCGACTCGGAAGACAAAAGGGATTTCTCAACAAATTCTCCTAGTGAAGACGGGCAGAAATGGGTGATGTATCAAAGCGACTGAGGGACTTCTTCTCTCGATTAGAGTAAAAAGGGGAACTTTTCAGCCAATTTCATGCAGTTGTAAGCCCTGGTTCTCCCCAATCCTTTGTATCAGTAGTCTTCGTGCCAGCCTTCCGCGCTTCGTTCTCTTGATTTCATTCCTCTCCAAGTCTCAAGCTTTCTCTGTATGCCAAGAGAAAGATGGCAGCTAGGAAGATAGCTAGGGCTAGAGCTGGAGATAAGTTTTGAAAGGGCGGCGGTCAGGTTAGGTCAAAAGCAGATTCTCGGGCAAGGTTCAACTCAAGGCATCTCAATAAAGTGCTAAACCCTTCCTTCCATTCATATCCTAATCTTTTTGATTCCTTAACTTAAGTATAGGTTATCCCATCCCCTTTTCCTCTTTTTGAATTTGAAGCTTGTGATCAGTTTAATGCCTATAGAGAGCAGGTTCTCTTTCAGGCAAAGGAGGAAAGCTTCTAGTTTTCTGCCATCTAGTTTGAGTGGTAGCTCCTTTAAGCCAGCTCCCTTCCACCCGTAATGACTTCCTTCGCTCTTGCAGCTAGTGAAGTTGGAGAGGTTTGAGTTGAAGTGCTTCTCGTTGTCACATCTAGCTCTATTCAAAGCGATTTCCTCTTTCTCAAAGATTACCTGCAGATATAGAACCCTCTCCTCTTTTGAAGTACAAACAGTTCCCAAGCCCATACAAGTCAATTGCCGAAACAAGGTAAGACACTCCAGCCATTGATCCAGTTGGAGTGGTAAGACTAATAAGGTAAAGCCCCTAAGTTGAAGTTGTAGTGCTTCGTTCCTTTCCAAGCCCAGCTATTGATTCAGTTTCAGTTGCTTTTCCTGACCTGGGGGTTTGAGTTTGATTTGAAGTTGGAGTCTCGTTCATTCGCCCTGCCAATACTCATTGAATTCCTTGTTAAGCTTGACTTTAAGCCCTCTTTCTTACATACCATGCAATGCAGCTCAACTAGGAGGAGTTGATAGGTTCCCCCCTTTTACCAGTAGAAAGAGAGCAGTTTCCACCTTCCCTTTTCTAGGGTCCGTCCGTCCCTTACAGCTAGTGGGAGTTCAAGTATTCTCTTCCTAACAAGCGTAAGGAGCCCAACTATCTAACAATCGTTGGGCCAGGCAAGCGAAACGAAAAGGAAGAGTCCATAAAGATACCTGACTGAATAGTCTTCTCTTTCCATAGAGAATAAGTGAGTCATACATTTCCTTTGAGTCCTAAGATAAGCCTCTCCAATTGCGTTGATGGAAAGATAGATCGAGTTTAGCCTCTTGATTGACTTTAGGACTGAAAGAAGGCGGTAGCAAAGTAAGTGGCAGCAGTGCTATATCATATAAAAGAGAAATAATCTCACTTCTGCTTGTTCTCTCTTTCTTTTCCCGAGTCAGATTCCAATCCTTATTTTTCAAAAGATTGGCTTGGTCGTCGTCACACCACTCGCTTGATGCGGATCTCGGAGGCTGGTTCGGCTAGCATTGAATACGAAATTCCCAACCCTCCCTGGCTAGCCTCTTGCACCGCTACAATCTTTTTATAGTATGCCTACTAGTGCACTGGCCCCCTCTTGGAACTACTCCACTTCGGCTTTCTTGGTTTTCTTCTCCAAGCTTTATGGGACCATCAATTCCCACGGATCCCTTTATGCGTCAAGCTGCATTTTTTCCCAATCTCTTCCGTCCCTAGGGCTTGATCACACGAACTATTTGTCTTTATTAGCTCAATTTATTATCTAGAAAGGGGCTTTTACCCTATGTTATGTTGATGTTACTATACCTACAAAGAAAAAGAAGCAGCGAATGGATATGGACAAACTCGACCAAATCCGTATTCTCAATCTTGCTTTCGTTGATCGCCTTTTGGTCAACCCTTTCCCAGTTCCGGTTATGGTTCAGGGATTCATGCTTTTTCCATCCCATCCATCTATCTTTTTTTCCGGCAATGACTCTCAACTAGGCCTAGGCGAAGAATGTTCTATCATTCAGGAAGAATTCTTGTTGTGACAGGTCGAGCTCGCAACCTAAAAAGAAGCTCTGCTCTGTCTCGATCGAGAGAAAGTCTCTCTAATTCTACGAAAAAAGCTAACCTTTAGCATATTGGGGCCCGGGAACGGGAAGTCACTTAAGGAGTAAACGCGAAGGTACCCCGATGCGAATCTCTATAGTAGGTGCTAGCAGAAACCCTTTGTGTGTCTACGAGCTGCCACGAGCTATTTAAATTGGAAAAAAAGTCAGCAAAGCAGTCAGTCCCCACCAAGGTGAAGTTGAATAGTTGGGATGGATTCTGTATAGACGGGCTAAGGGGCTGATTGCGCAACATCCAAAGCGCTCTAGTATGGGCCGGGTCCAGCGGCATAATATGAATCCCTTTACAGTTAGACCCTCGGGGACGGGCAAGCGAACGTTGATGCAAAAGAAGACTTGGTGAGGAGATGGATACGGAGTAGAAGAACCCCGACCTTCACAGGTAAGACATAATAAAAGAAAAGCTTGCATTGTGGCTGAGAAGTGCACCCTTTAAGGCATACTATGCGGATAAACGAGATTCTCTTTGGATGGAGCCCCTGCCAAGGCTAAAAAAGGAAGAAGGGCTTGTTTCAAAAGTTGTGCACGAAGGAACTTTGGCACTTTCTCATCTGGCTGACCTTACTTCTAATAGAACAAGGGGACTAGCTATAGCTCTTGCGCCCTTCCATGCTTACTCCACATACACCTGGGGACTTCAAATAAAAGATCTTTTCCTTTGGTCATAACTTCAAGCGAAGACGTCTATGTATTCCTGCGGATCGGATGAGAGTTCTTCGGCCTCGGAGCGCAGTGTTAAGGTTGTAGTTGTTGAACACGCAACCAGAGAGGAGAGCTAGAGTAGCAAGACTGTGTTTGGACTGTACGCGTACCGGTGGAAAGCTGGAAGCTTCACTAGTTCTCTGCTGAACCTTAGAGTGCTATGATGGTCTATTTCAGTCCGTCCCTACTAAAGCGGCTTAGGCGTCGCCACGAATAGGGCTTCAAGGTTGAAATCCTTCGAAGAGAGTCCAGTTAACCACTCCTATAATATAATAGGAGTGGTTAACTGGTCCAATTCAACTAACATAGCTTCAGTAAACTCGGGTTGGGTCAATTGATGTTGGAAGGCCACCCAACTTGATGGCACAGGCACAACTCCATACAGGTTGACCTACGACCATGATCTTGAGTCCTATAGTTCTAGTAGCTAGGGAGGGGGACTTTTCAATGACTTTTGAATAAGCTAATAAGATCGATCGGACTTTGCCGGGTGTAAAGGAATACGCGGATTAGGCTATGTTGGAGCGGTCGTCCCTTGAATCAATAATTCCTATAAAAAAAAAGGCTTAGATGTAGAGAATCCGCTTCCTTCAGTGCCACCTTTCACCGTTATAGCGCTATAGGTAGTGCGCCACTAACTAATCCATTTTGGTCCAATGAGAAGAGACCCGCTAAAGAGAACTAAGGAACAGAGAGCAAGGGGAAATGATTGAATGGAGTTCCCGGCTTGTGGCTTTAAAGAAGAAAAGGTAAGTGAATAGGGGATTTTCACTCTTTCGAGATCGAATCATAGTTTCTAGTTTCGTAGCCAACTTAAAGACGTGCCAACTTTTCTTTTCCTACTCTTTCTTAAGCGCTGGTTCTGCTTTCACTAGATTCTGTTCTTTTTCACGCATCCGCTTTTTTTTAGTTGACTGATTTCTAGGGCTAGAAAGCCTAGAAGATAGAAGAAAGGAAGAAGTCTTAGCCAACGCGGAGTCACTTCCAGATTCACTTCTTTTTTAGGGAAAGAAGCCGTCGGTCCCATAACTGCACGAGCCCTATGAACTAGCTCTTCCGTGTCCGCCGAACTGTACGATGGAGGGCGTTCAATTCGAGTATTGAATTTTCCCAACCGGGTGAGCACCGTTCATGTCTATAGTAGATAGACTCTACAAGGAACCTGGCTCAGAGGAAGAAGGACATTAGTTTGAAGTCTCGAGTCTCTATCCCCTCTCTAGTGCTGCTTACAAGGACCGGTTTCCCTACTACCGTGTCATGGCGATATCTGCCTCGAAATCCACTGTATTTTCTTACAAAATCCACCAAGCCTAACCAGTCATGACATCTTATTGATATTGATTGAGTTTGAGGGAGTAAGATACATCGGTTAAAAAATGGAGTGGGATCCTCGAGGTTAGTTATAGTAAGTCCAGGCCTTAAGTGCACGGCTTACGAAAAGGTCAGCGGTTAGGTTGACCCCCTTTGTTCTGAATAGGAGGAGAATCACATTTTGATTCTCTGCGGCATCTCTCTTTCCCAGCCACTAAGGTTCCGTTTGGTCCTCTTATCCATCTATCTTGGTTTACAAAGTTTAAATAAGGGTTTTGACTAGTGCATTTTTTCCCCAATTTCACGGGTTCTCTCTTTATGTACACAACCGCATCTAGTGCGGCTAGAATGCACGATTGAAAAAGATGGGAAGTTTTTCTAGCTTCCATTTATTATTCTTACCTAATTTTCAGTTTACCTGGTTTAGGTTTAGCTGCTTATGAAGAGGTTCCATCTCCAGTAGCTACCATAGCAACCTAAACTAACATCAGAAACAGTAGCAACATGAAATGATGGAAGTTCTGCAACAGCTAAAGTAACTCTAAGAGCTACAGTCACACAAGCAATAGGAAGAGCGGTTAAAAGCAACAACTCTGTGCGTACCTTCTGCTGTGACTAAAGAACTATAAGCATCCTCTTTTTTACTATTCTTATCAATCTCAGCTTATCCCGCGCTTGAGTGTGTGTCTGATACTGATACAGGTACTCCTATTGCTCCATCGGCCTCTCCTAGTCCCACTTCCTTTACTCTCTCTATAAAAAGTGGATCCCTGAATGGTAGGCCCTTGACTACATTCCATCACCGTAACCAAGTTAGGGCTTCCCTTCAAGCTCTGGCGTCTCTTTCTTTATCGTAAGATGCTATGTATACGAACGAGTTCCTTGCTTATAGCTCTAACAGCTATATTATTCCTACTAATCAACCCTTCCGGTGAAGCAGCGGACTTAGCGAAATTGGTCTGTTGCGGGCTAGGCTATCATTCGTATCTTAAGGCTGTTCAGTTACTTGCATCAACAGTAAAGTCATCAGGGCGAAGCGGGTAAGGCGGATTCTGTCCATCTTCCTTCTACAATGGGATAATCGGCTTCAGAGTCTTCCTTACTAGCAGCCTATTCGAGTGTCAAAAAGGCATTTGCAATATTTTACCACTTACGAATTCCTGCTATTCTATTCAAAGCAAGGGTCGGTGAAGCATACCTCATCCATCCTCTCTTTAGCCTATCCTGTCCTCTTGCTAAACCTCGAAAGAGGAAACAGGTCATGCCTTCTCAGATGCGTTGAGAATTGCCTCTTTTCTCGGCCAGCTTTCGTGCTTTCTCTCTCTTTTTCTCCGGCGTAGCAGCATCAGTTTTATCCTCCAGTTCTGCACTTCTTGCAGGCACTCTTTTTTTTTAAGCTTGAATCTTAGCCTTTCAGGAGTGAAAGAGAGTTTGAGTAGAAGGAGAACGATTTCTTACCTTTCTAATCTTTGATTCCCTTGCTTGAATGCGTCTGATTTCTTACCTTGAAAGAGGACGATTTGGCTTGGAAAGGAATTCCTCTCTTGCAGCTAAAGGAAGAAGAGTTTGTTATCGAATAAGCTCTTTTCATGAATTGAAGTAGAACCACACCCACGAAAAAAAGAGTTTTTCGTTGAAGAGCAGGTAGATTAGGCGGACGACGGAAGGAGCTCTTTGGTTTTGATTCAAGATATTACGAAGTGGCATTTCAAGATACGAAAGCTGATCATGGTCCGTCTCTGGGACGGCAAGAACCGTAGGAGGAGAGTCACTGTAGAGATGGTGGCTTAGTATAGTGATGGGCAATCAGGGACTCAATTCCCCGGTACGAGCTCTATCCATCTAAATCCGAATAGCTCAGCAGAGTAAGTGGGTCCTCTCTCGGTTAGGGCTTCCCCCCTACTCCTTCACTCGTTCTCTTTGCCGCGAATTCCTTTTTTTTTGCAAGGTTCTAATTTCATAAATGAACATACTCTTTGTTTCCTTTTGAAAGTGATAAGCCCAAAACGAGAAGCTTTTTCTAATTGAATGCATGGGTTCTCCGGTGGAATGTTGTTAGTGGTCAGTTAGTGCTAAGGGGTTCCGGGCGGCCGAGGCAGACCGCTGCATACACACAAATCAAAAAAATTATAAGAGAAGAAAGCTCACAAGAGATCAAAGCGGCAGAAGAGAAAGGAAGGTCTGATTCCCCGTTTCGAAATACAGATTCTTGGGGGGAGTACGAGAGAAAAATGGTCGGGTGAGCACTAACGGAACACTGACCGAATTGTTGTAGGTAGGAGAGGCTTGCCGATTACAATAGCATGGAAGCGGTATGGCCGGCTACCTTACGACCCAAGCTGAGTAGGAAAGAAAGCCCAACATAGAATAGCTCTCCGAAGTGCTCTCTTTCGAAACAAGTAAATCAAGATAAAATAGAAGGAATGGAAGATATATTATCGAATTCAGTAATCCCATTCATTTTTTTCCTTCTCAAATAAAATTGCGTAAGAGTGGCGTTCGAGCTCACTGATGGCTCGATTCTTTCTTGGATTAATATGCTGGAGCTAAAGCCTTTGCACAGAGATTTTCTCCTTTGTCTCCCCTACTCTTGTTCTTTCCTTCCTTGCAACGGGCTGCCAGCGTGCCTACTAATATTGACAAAACGCTAACTTGAGAACTAGGATTTTCTAAATTCGTTTTAGAGCTATGCAGCAATTACTACCACTAAAAAGCCGACGCTACCCTATCTCTAGTTGGGGCCCGTCACTTCGTTCGTACCCTTCTTGGATTAGGCTTCCACCAACACTTACTTGTTGGCCGCCCGCCGCTAGCAGAAGTTAAGCGCTTGAAAAGCGCGCTAAGAAAGGTTGCTTCTGTCGGCCTTTCTGTGCAAGAGTCCACCAGTAGGGGAAGAGAGGGTTACAGTACATACAAGATTTTTCCAGTTCTTACGTAAGCTTTTTTATTCCCAGTCAAGTAGTACAACAGCTGTATCAACTCAACTAACCCGGCTACCTCTTTCATTCGACGTTCCGCCCGCCCGATTGGCTTGAAGCTTTCATCTCCTGATGTCAGAAAAGGTGTTCTATTGCATTCTTTTAGATATCCTCGTGTGATACCTTCATTTAAGCTGATTCTCAGCTAAGGTCTTTGGGGGGCCAGGGGAGGAAGGAACAGCTGGGCAGAATATACTCCTATAAGGAAGGGATCTTTCCGAAAAGGCTTCTCCTTTCAAAAGGAGAACTCAATTCACCAATCCTCTGGAAAAGAAGAAAGCAGCACTCTTCTTCCTCTTGAGAGTTCTCTCTCTTCATTGATTGATTTTGTTCCCACTGAGTTAGTAAATTACTCAGTGTCGATCTCTACTCACGACTGGTTAAGAAAGCAAAGTTCACTCTCAAGCTAACCTGTGGATGCGGATAAAGCTCCACCTCTTTCACCTTTCTTTCAATGGCAGCTAGTTGAGCTTTAGCGGGCATACCAGTGTGGGGACTTCTTCGAGGAGAAATAAAGGCATTTCCTCGTCTTGATCCTGTAGTGGAGCTTCTTTTCACCTAACCGTCCGCCTTCTTGTACTTATGTTTAGATTTCCCAGACATCAGTGATTTTGAACATTACTTAAGAAGATCGATCCCGCATGAACCCACATTTTCTTTCTATTAGAATTTGATCAGAACTACGAACTCTTCTAGAATGAGAGAAGGGAAGATTCATAAGCGTAATTCCAGCAAGGTAAAGGTCCTTCACAGATCGATCAAATAATATAGTATATTAGGAGATTTTACACTGATGGTAAAGTTGAGCTTTCTAACGCTCGTAAGCGCGGCCTCTTCTCCTTTAGAGTGAATTACTTCGGCCTGCTAGTGATAATCAATCAGAAGCAGCTTTTAAAGCTCTTTATCGCATGTTTAGGTGCCTACATAATCACATTGCTGGCTTGCAAAAAGACAGTTTGACCTTTTTCCTTGTAAATTAAAGAAGCTTGTATTAGAGTTCAACCTATTCCCTACCTGATATCTCTATCAAGTGCGCAGTCGAAGGCTCCAAGCCGACCAATTTCTCATTTGACTATGCCTGCCTTGCTCTTAGAACTAGAATGCTGCTCTGACTTCTATCTAAGACTTGTTTTTTCCTTTTAAGTGCGGAGACTCTAATCGGAGCTAGTTACCTACTCGTGAGCCAGAAGAATGTGGATCAAGAGATTGGCTTTCAAGGCTTTCCAACTAGCCATTGTACTTGAGATTGCAATTGCAATAAGTTCTTCTTCTTCTTTGAAGCTTGTTCTTGGTCCCAAGGGAAATGGGGTGACAAAGAGCAGCTTGCTTCTCCAATTGGATCATTGCTACGACTCGTGTAAGGGGCATTTCCTTCCTTCAAAAATCAGTCTTGTCTGTAAACCAATCCCAATGGCTAAGCTAATTCGGCTCTTAAGCCTGGAGCCTGGAACCCCTAAAATCAGTTAACCCTCACTCTGGCCTTGCTTTCGGGCGATTTAGTTAACATTGTTCTTACCTACAAAAGCCTGAATGCAAGAGGTAAGCCTTGCCTTGTATTCAAGGTCTACGTCTCGTCCTTACCAGACGCTTCGTAGGCAAGAGGAAAGCTATCACCTAAACTATGTGTGATCTTGCCAATTATCATATATAAGATCTCTCTTAGTTCTACTCGAAGCAGAGAAGCAAGAGCTCACTCGACCAACAAAGGATGGCTGTACTTGAACCTCACATTCGCGAAAAACCTGGGAACATCACCCCCTAGAAAGGGGGAGAACCCAATAGGTCTGCATCTGCATTTAGCATTGCCTTCACCTTTCAATGGATTGGCTGCAGTAGCGGTTCCCTCTTAAGTTAAGAAAGAAGTTCGATCCATAGTCTTTTGCCTCGTATCCTTCAAGTGTTTTCCGGCAGAAAACGAAAGGCTAAGGGGGGTATGGGACTACTGACTTGACAACTGAACTGGCCTTGCCTACCTAGTGTATTGTATAGTAGGGTATAGTGGACACGAGCAAAGTTGTGAGCAGCATATTCCTAGCCTGTTCAGGCCGAAAGGGAAGGTTGATCGAAGGATTTCCATAAAGCTTAAACTGATTGATCAGAGCAGTCCTACTGGATCACAAGCAAAGCTTGAGCATCTTTCTTTCCCAACGCAGCTACAAGAGATAGATATGGAAGACCCGCGGTATATAGAGCAACACTGGGGAATCAATATGAAAGGCTAAGATACCTATTCGTCAGGAAAGACTGCGTCAGTTACTCTTCTTCTCTTCAATCCGGTACCAAGACCTCTATTCTATCTGCTGGTCAGAGCCAGTCTCAATATCTGTATCTGCAGGCAGAGATCTAACTAGCAGTAAGCTCATTCCCCGTAAGTTGGTCTGGTGTCTATTCTTCGCTCTTAGCCTTTTCAAATTAGAATTAGAAAGATAGGTTAGCCTTGTTCAGCTTGCAAGGCAAAGAAAAAGAAATTGTTATAAACAAAATTTCCCTTTGTAGAGTTTTTCGGATCCTTACTCTTTATTTTTCGGTATGCCGCTCCGCGAGCAAGGAGCGAGAGAAGCAAGTGGGCTGTGATGATGTCAGAATTTGCACCTATTTGTATCTATTTAGTGATAAGCCCGCTAGTTTCTTTGATCCTACTCGGTGTTCCTTTTCCATTTGCTTCCACTAGTTCGACCTATCCAGAAAAATTGTCGGCCCACGAATGTGGTTTCGATCCTTCCGGTGATGCCAGAAGTCGTTTCGATATACGATTTTATCTTGTTTCCATTTTATTTATTATCTTTGATCTGGAAGTCACCTTTTTCTTTCCTTGGGCAGTATCTCTCAACAAGATTGATCTGTTTGGATTTTGGTCCATGATGGTCTTTTTATTGATTTTGACGATTGGATTTCTCTATGAATGGAAAAGGGGTGCTTTGGATTGGGAGTAATCACTAGTGATAGGGCTAAAATCGGGGATAAGGATAAAGGAAAGAGCCATGCCTACCAACAATCAATTGATTCGTCATGGTAGAGAAGAAAAACGGCGCACGGACCGTACTCGAGCTTTGGATCAATGTCCCCAGAAGCAAGGAGTATGCCTGCGTGTTTCAACGAGAACACCGAAAAAACCTAATTCAGCTCTACGTAAGATAGCCAAAGTACGATTGAGCAATCGAAATGATATATTTGCTTACATTCCGGGCGAAGGTCATAATTTGCAGGAGCATTCTATGGTCTTAATAAGAGGAGGTAGAGTGAAAGATTTGCCAGGTGTGAAATCCCATTGTATTCGAGGAGTCAAGGATTTGCTGGGAATTCCGGATCGAAGAAGAGGCAGATCAAAATATGGTGCGGAAAAACCCAAATCGATATGAATGGAAGATGCCTCTGGAACTTCTCTTTCTCGGTCAGGAGAGGTACGAAGTCACTCGACTGCTGCATTCCGTAAACCAGTACTGAGCTAGCGGAGTTGGCCCATCTATATCGAGAAAAGTACCCACAGCAACTGTAGCATCAGGAAAGACAGTAAGCCAAGGGGAGATCGCGGTAAAGGGAAAGCGAAAGGCGAGAAGACCTGATTCAATAGCAGCGGCGACAACAGCCTATTGCGAAAGGCTAACAGTGGATATCAACACTATCGGAAACACTGTGCATTCATGTGCTGCCTTTATCTTATTATACGATGCATACCCCTTCCTCATTAACTATGTCATCTCACTTCCTTTAGTTTAGCAGCTCCGCTATCGGTGTCGAATTGTGGGACTTTCCTTTGATCGAAAGAAATTCTTTATAGTGAGGGCAGATAATATATTTTTTTTATCAGTTCGAAGAAAGAGAATTATATGCATATGGAAAAAACGACTATACTAGTAGTTTATTTATTTGTTCGGATCTAGTACATTTTATGAAAGAAGGGCCCATTATATATATAGTTTACTGGAGATTCCCTATTACGCTATTCCGTAAAGCCGGAACTACTACTGGAGAAGGGCACTAGGCTTTCAGTCTTGGATTCCGCAGCTCGGTGGACAAGGGGGTTCAGTTATTGGAAAGTGCGCTTGGGGATCCCAATCTGGCTATTTTCGGTCCTGTAGCCGGAATGGCTCGACCAAGACTAAAAGAATAGGGAACCAGCTAATAGGCAGTCCAATTTTTGCAATGAAGATAAGAAAGGGGAGACAGATCTGGATTGAACCTGTCAACTAGTTGGCGTGCTTTCTTTACGATACTATGCTATGACCGAAATGGCCTTATGATGATCGGCGTGATCCATAGCCGATGTTGGCTAGAGGCAGTCTCAGTTGAAACTATGGAGCACCCCTTCAAGTTTCAGATCGAGATTGAGTAGCTATAGCAGATCCATTTCGAGATTGAAACCCCGTTACGGATACACCCATTTTTTTCGTAGCAATTGCCCCTAAGCCAGTAGGTTTCGTTCAAAAACCACTTGAGTTGATGTGTCCCATGCTCGGCGATAATGTTGTCATCGCTGATGCGCAAGTTGCTGAAGTTTATTCTCAGTGTCTTCAGAGAGTTCAAATTGAAACTAAAAAATCTCTTTACTTTACGGAAACAACATTATCTCTGGTGCCATTATTCCTACTTCTGCAGCTATAGGTTTGCATTTTTACCCAATCTGGGAAGTGGCATCTGTTGATGAATGGTTATACAATGGTGGTCCTTATGAGCTAATTGTTCTACACTTCTTACTTGGTGTAGCTTGCTACATGGGTCGTGAGTGGGAACTTAGTTTCCGTCTGGGTATGCGCCCTTGGATTGCTGTTGCTCAGCTCCTGTAACAGCTGCGTTATAACTTGAATTATCTCTTCCAGTTTTATACACGCATTCCTAAAACTTTTGTTTAGGGATTTCTCGTCTAGCAACTCACGTATATAATATCTTCGAGCCCTACCCGGTCCTTCAGAAGGACCAGGCTGCTCCTGGTTCTCGCTTGTAGAAGAAATCGGAAAGAATGCTGAATCCCCAGACGGGGCAGGCGGTTGATTGAATCCCCCTCCCGATGTGGAAGGATAAAATAGAGCCACTACCTTAGATAGCTCATCCATAAAGAGATATATGAGCGCCAATAACATTTTTGAAACCACCAAAAAAAAAAGTTTAAAAATGAAATATAAAAGGACTTTCTTTGAAAATGAGATCTTCCTTACCACAGGTACGGAATTCAATAAATTCCAGAGACACATCTTTCTTAGTAGAACCAGACAGAAACAAACAAAGAAAAATCTTTAACCAGAAATAGACCGCTCTCAATCTGCGGAGAACCAGGTAAGACTTGATCATCGGAGAATCCGAAAACCATCTCTGCCGGGGCTACAGTTAGTAACGCTTGATACAAGTGGTGCATGGTTTAGCAATAAATTCCAAGCTTCCAGGTGTACTCTCGGTCTATTGACCATAATGAGCTGCAAAAGGATGCTCAAAGATGAGAACAACCTTAAGCTTGATGAGGGGATCGGTATACCTACCCACCCAGATGACTCCCGATCATGTGACCTAATTCATTCTAATGGTCCCATGCTGGCCTTCCGCGTCAACCTGTGACCCCAGATGCGCCAACGTGCATGTGGGGTCACACTAGGTAGTCTATAAGGACTCGACTAAGTGGACCAGATCAAGTCTGATCCAAGGGAGGGCACCTTAGTTTGATGAAACCAAGGCCTTAGTCCTATAAGGGGCACTACCCCCCCAACATCAAGGTGACAGGATTCGAACCTATGGCCCTCTGTACCCAAAACAGATGCGCTGACCAGACTGCGCTACACCTCGTTTCACCTTCCGAAGCATATAGATCCACCCGATCGATGAAGACTCGAAGCGAACTCGCCCATCCTTTTGGGCACAGGGACGCGAGAACCAATCCGAGTAATCAACCGCTTTTTGAAAAAAATCTGCCTCCAGCAAGATAGGGCGAGGCAAAAAAGCCGAGCCGTGCAAAAGCGCTTACATTTTTTGTCTTCCTCTTTCACTTTCATTTCAAAATCCGGCTCGCTCCTTTCCTTTTTACCCTTCGCCCGCTTAGAAGTGGATTCGAACCACTGACACAAGGATTTTCAGTCCTTTGCTCTAACCAGCTGAGCTACCTGAACCACTTTCCTAAAGTATGTTTTTTTCATCGAATAGCGACCCTTGACTAGTAAGGGAAAAGCCCTTTACTAATACGAATTTTAATAAATTAAAAAGTGAGGGCTTTTTTAGCTTGTTCGTCAAGCTTTCGAGCAGCTCTTTCAACAGCCGCCTAATCTCCCAACATGCTCAAGAACCGAGAGCCGTCCAGCCCCTGGACGGCCGGAGGGAGCTTGCAACTAGAAAGAAGATAGGCCGGTCAAACAAAAACAACGCGCAAGGGGCTCTCCGCTCCTAGTCACTAAGTAGTGCTATTCTGTCCTACGGGGGACTCCACCAAGAGGTTCCTTCTCTCACGTAATTTCGCCCGACCGTTCCACTTCCGCGCCGGAGGAAATGGGATTCGAACCCATGATACAATCTTCTTGTATGTCGATTTAGCAAACCAATGCCTTAAGCCACTCAGCCATACCTCCAAGTTGTTGATCGGAATTTGATGTGGCGGGTTTGGTTGGTGTTGGGCTATCTGATCCGATCAACTTCGTAAGCCGTAGCGCGCTAGCGCGCGTACTCTTCCTCTATCTATGAGTGAGACTCCATCCAAATCTGCCATTCGTTGGGCGACGCCTTCTTATCTATGAAGACCCCACCGCGGAATGATGAACTTTGCCAGTCTTCGCCTCCGACCCGACCAGGAGAGGACAGAGGGTCAAGCCAAGCCCTTACCCGCCTGAATTGAATTCATATCTCCTTCGGCTGGTCGAGAAGGGAGGTGGAACTGGACTGTGACTCCTCTATTACATTACGTAGAAGTCCATTCTCGTCATGATCGATTCACGGCCTACCGTAGTCGGGGAACCAACCGGGCTTGCTTAGCAAGCAAAGCGTGCAACCTAAGGCGAAGGAATTTTTCGTTGATTGCACTTGCTATCCAGTCAACCCAGCCGTTTTCTTGCTTCAAAGAGTCCCACAACTATTAGACAATCAGTTCCTCCCCGCTTCCATAGCACAACGCTATTGATCTCCTTACCCCAAGATACTCCGAGAGCGCCTTGCCTTTACTGCCAGTAATGCTTGATTCCCACCTTCCGCCCCATTCTTTTCTTGCCTCGGACGGGAGTCGTCATCATGGATGGTCTTTCTTGAGGATTGATGAACCGCCCGGGGGAACCATTCCTCCTTCAAGCTAGGGGATGGCTGGTTGGGAAGGTCTCTTTGGGGCGAAATAGGCAAATCATAATAACGTCCTTTGTTTGAGAGTTCGAGATGTAGGAGCGAGTCTTCGGTCCTTTCGGCTCTAATTCTTTCTCAAATCAAGCGGACTGGGATGGGAATGGATCAGTGGGTAGAGCCAAACATAGAGTTACGATGAAATAGCCTGTTTTAGGGCATAAACCTTATTTATGGAAGGGAAGACCTCAGAAAAAAACTAATACATTTGACTCAACCCCGTGTTTTTAGGCATCGACCCGCTTTTTGGTTAGGACGAGCCTTGAAAAAGCCTATTTTTGATTAGTTTCTCCGGTATAGGAGAATGAAAAACTTTCTAATTGTGGCTTGTCTATTCTATTAGTGGAAATGGGCTCATGAGGTTTAGCCGTAGGGGAGGATTGAAAAATGAAATGTGTGGGGCGTCCCCTTACTAAAATGGGCCGATGAGCTTTAGCCCCTGGGCGGGATCAAACAATTCTCTTTTCGAAGCCGTCCATGAACTAAAAAAGGGCATTAGGGCTTTTTCCGGTGGGGAAGGTTAAAATTCGAAAAGATATTCCAATAAAGCATCAGTGGATCTAGTGGGAATGAGATTCTATGCCCAAGTTAGTCTCTTAAGAGTCAGCCTAACCGCAGAAGTAGGACTGAGGATCAAGAGCTCGGGAAATCAAGAGCGGGCATCCAGCTTTGCCATAAGAACACTGACTTCGAACAAAGAAAGACCGAGTGGTCTGGCTCCAGGTGTGGCCCTGAGAGAGTCTCCCCTTGGAAGGGCTTACACATATAGGGGATATCCGCGCTTACTTTAATTCATCATGGAAGAGGAGCAAAAGAATAGCGTAAGGTGAACTCGAGTGGAATTGAAAGACTACTTCTTGATGATTGAATCAGTTTATTTTCGAGTCTCATAAGGAAAAGAGATGTTCGGCAAGGAAACTGGCAGTCTTTCAAAAATAGATAGTTGTTGCCACGGATCATAGTGCATTGGACATGAGGCGGGAAGTAGTACGTACATTGGTTCAGAGGTGGGGCCCAGTGCAGCTCTCAAAGGTGAAGATCTTTTGTCAAGGGCTCAAGCGCAAAGAATTCTCCTCCTGCTTCTTCTTTTTGCTCTTCTTCAGGCGAGATCGAATGGATGAATCTTCCTTCGCCCGAATAGAAGGTGACTCCCCTTGGGAGGTTCAAGTACGTAATATGCTTTCCTAGGTGCTTAAGTCAATGAGTGGATCTGGGATGGGAGACCAAGACGGGTCAGCTCAGTTAGATGCTGTGGACGAAAGGCTTTCACTGGCCTATCGGCGGCTCGGGGAAGAAGAGATCTTGCAGCAGCGGATCCCTTAGAAAGCAAGGAATGGGTCAAATATAGACTATGGTCCGCACTCTGGTAAATTTGTTGTACCAAAGTACACCTCTATGCTAGGTCAGGCCCTACACTCCAAGGGATGCTATGATCTTTCGTGCCCCCATGGAAGCTGTCTATGTTAGAGAGTCAGCGTGAGACTTATTGGCAAGTGGTGATGCACCTTAGCACGGGCGAATCCGCTCATCTGAGACTTCATTATGGAGAGCCATAGTCGCCCCCCCATCGAGCAGCCAATCGTTCAAGCCTCAAACTTGCTTCAGGCATTTTCGAACGCTTGTCCATTGCTTCTCGAGTTTTTTCATCAACCAAATGAAAGAATTGCTTCTTTTGCCTGGAGGCGTCTTTCCGGTGTGCAGCAGCCACAACATAATCTCTCCTGATAGTATCAAATTGCTTATAAAGCAACTCCAACTGGATTGGCTAGCGAAAAGGTTTTCAATCTTCTTTGAAGCGTGTGATGGAGAAGTTATCCCTTTATGAAGAGGTGTCGGGGCAGAAGGTCAATAGGCGGAAGAGTGGGTTCTGTGCTTCGGAAAGCAAGAAGCCTTCCAAAGAAGCTCCCTACGCTGTCCCTGGTTCCAGTGTGCTGAACGATCTTTTGAGACTGAGCACGAACCTCCGGCTTCGGGCGTGAGTGACTTCTCGGTGCTCCGATTAGCTCAATACGATTAACGGAGATGCAATATTGGGCAAGTCCGGGTTTCCCTTATTCATTCATCGTCGTCGACAAGTAACGGATTTTCTTCTTCTATTTTAGCTACTCCGGCAGTATGGACCTGCTTAGGAAAGGTCTACTTGGCGATCTGCATCGGCCTCTTGGACTCCGGGAAGGCAAGCATCCCTTTCTCGATGAAGTTCTGCACGATTTGGTTAGTTTAGAAGTAAGCCTGAACTTACTTTGAAGTCTTTGCTCAGCCCGAACATTCCTACTTTGCCTCGAGCGCTAGGGAATTTTCCAAAGGAAAGAAGGGATGAGGCTTCAAATCCGGCGTCAAAGCCTTTTTGGCAATCAATGTATAGACCAGTAATTGCGTAGTATAGTAAGTCAAGATCAGAGCAGGCACAACATCACTGTCAAGGGCATTCTTCTGAGGCAAAAAGAAAAGAGTTGGACCTTTCGGAGGTTAATTTTTTTCTTAGATGCTGTGTGCAGCTGCCTTCCAACTATCGGAAATCCGCTCCAGTACGGACGCTGGTACACTTCCTCGCGACTAGCGAAGTCATACTTCGTTATGTTATTCCGATCCGTCAGTATGGTTGAGTAACCCATCCTGCTGAGCTAGATCCAAGATTTTTCTCACCATATTGTTTATCTCATCAAGGCATTCTCCATTTCAGCTATTGTGTAACCACAAGTAGTGGGGAGCACAACCCAGAGGAGCCAAGCCCATGACCACCACTTTTATAATATCAGCATTGTACAAGCATGATTACAGATCGAACTTTGTTGTCAAATACGCAAAGGCAAATAAGAATCACAGGGACCCACAACTTTGTGCCATTCAACTAGCAACTATGTTGAAATAACATAAGCGAACATGTTTTGAATTTGGCTTGAATTGAACCTCCCGGGGATAGCAATTCAACCACTTTCTTGGAAAGTAGTGATCTTGTGGCGACTGGAACAATGAACACTTACAACATCTCTTCATTGTTCCATTTGTGTCTAATGTTCGGCCAACGCTGAAGTTGCTTAGTCAAGATTGGCTTGGTGTTCAGTCTACCGCTTGTCTAGCCTATGCGAAGGAAGCGGGTACAAGATTTAAGATTAAAGAATTCGCTTTGAGTTCGTTCTTTTTGGTTCACAGTTTTCTCTGAATCAGACTAAGAGATTGGCATCAAGAAAGCAAGGCCCCATTGAGCTTAGCCTAGAGCAGATCGAAAAGGTCTCGCGAAGCCGGGAACCCCTTGCCCAAGATCCTTCTCTTGCTCTGTGAAGATAGACTGCTGTTTATTGCTTTGCGTGTCAAGTGCGAGATTAGTTGAGAACCCTTCGCCCACAGTGCGGGTCCCTGTTTGGTGTTCCGTGTACTAGGATTAAGGTGTAAGATCGAAATGGAAGTCATATATAGCCTAATATATATATATATATATTCTTCAGGTTTACAACAATATTCTAAGAGAAGCAAGACTTTTCACGCTACGATCTTGCTTACTATCTAACATGTTCTTGCTCTTTCTTAGTTAGATAGTAGCCTAAACGTTAATAAGCTCCAAAAAGCTACTTCCGGTATATGCTTAAGACATGCAAGTCGAACGTTTTTTTGAGCAAAGCAAAATCGACGCTCTGTAAACAAAGGTCGACCTTTCTATGTTGTCTAATCGAAAGGCCAATAGACGAGTGGGCGAGACGGAAATGGGGGTCGTGGTCGTAGAAAAATGGGGTTCGATTCCCCCTAGCCCCGATGTGGCGAAAAAGACTGATTCAACGAGATATGATATTGCCTGCATTAAGATTTCAAACTTGTCGTCTACTTTCAGGAAATGTTCGGAAGAGAGAACTTACAATAATACAACGCCGCATTCTCCGAAAATTGAGAAACAAGAAGAGATCTATTAAGAGAAAGATTTATTCGAGAAAAAATCTTAACAGTTACATCCAATCACAAACTACACGAAAGTTGCCCCTTTTTCATGGGGATTTACCCATCACAGGGATGCACCGAGGAAGAGAACGAACTTCATATATCCCTTTTCCACTCAATCCAGAAACAAGATCGGACGTTATTCCGGTTCGTCTCCATTTTCGTGAAACTATTCCTCAAGCAAGGCAGCCGATAAGTCATCGAAGGGTTTGTGTGAATAATAGAATGATAAGCATTACTCATTTGAAAGTGTCCCACGGTGATATAATATCTTTTCAAGAAAATGACACGAGAATCCGCGGTGAAGAAATAAGGAGATCTTTCTATATCGAAATATCAGTTGAAAAAATCATAGGCAAATTCCTGGATCACCCGCTAAGAATGTGGAGAAGAACCAAAACAGAATGGTTCCACCTACTCAAAACGTTGAGGGGATGCCACCTACTACTAAAATCCCGGTTTTTGAAACTGTTGCGTTCTTCTATGCAAGAAGAAGACTTAGAAAGAACAAAGAAGTTTGGATCCGAAAAAGTATGCTTAGGCAGTTCCTTCGCTGAGCACAACAGAATGAAGAGGAATTTGTATCATTTCAAATCCCTATTCTTATGGAACGAGAAAAACCGAAATCTTCCTACTCGAACAAGAAGTACTTTAGTTTACAACTCTTCTTTATATAGTAATTCGACCTATTGCTCCGCATCCCCCCATCACTTTACTATAAAGAGAAGAATCAAAAGGATCGAACTCCCTACTCATTATTCGGAGGTGAATCATAGAACACCAAAAGCTGTGGTATCTTATGGGCCTAACATAGGTCACATCCCTCACGACATAAGATTGAAAGATCCAAACCTTCCTCTTCGGAGCAGAAACGGACGTGGCCAAAACATATAAAGATCGGCGTAGTCGCTCATAGGGACAAATCTATCCGGATAGAGGATAGTATAGTAGAAGTGGAAGACTGCTGGCCGGAGAGAAGGCGGCTTCGATAGAAGAGATTTGAATTCCGTAAGTAACAACGTGAGTCCTTTCGTTGCGTTGAAGGGCTTGGAAGAAGAAAATGAAATCGGAACAACCGCGTTGGTCGTTCCAGTTTGATAGCAGGGAATAATACCATGATACTTTCCGTTTTGTCCAGCACTGCTTTGGTCTCTGGTTTAATGGTTGTACGCGCAAAAAATCCAGTACATTCTGTTATGTTTCCCATCCCAGTTTTTCGCAACACTTCAGGCTTACTTCTTTTGTTAGGTCTCGACTTCTCCGCTATGATCTTCCCAGTAGTTCATATAGGAGCTATAGCCGTTTCATTCCTATTCGTTGTTATGATGTTCCATATTCAAATAGCGGAGATTCACGAAGAAGTCTTGCGCTATTTACCAGTGAGTGGTATTATTGGACTGATCTTTTGGTGGGAAATGTTCTTCATTTTAGATAATGAAACCATTCCATTACTACCAACCCAAAGAAATACGACCTCTCTGAGATATACGGTTTATGCCGGAAAGGTACGAAGTTGGACTAATTTGGAAACATTGGGCAATTTACTTTATACCTACTATTCCGTCTGGTTTTTGCTTTCAAGTCTAATTTTATTAGTAGCCATGATTGGGGCTATAGTACTGACTATGCATAGGACTACCAAGGTGAAAAGACAGGATGTATTCCGACGAAATGCTATTGATTTTAGGAGGACTATAATGAGGAGGACAGAAGACCCACTCACGATCTACTAAAAGGAAAGTAGCTTGATATTGGTTCAAATCCAATTCGTGAGACCAGAAGAAAGGTCAGTGTAGAGAAGCTTGGTCAGTGATAGTCTTCCCCCGACCGTATGATGGCTATCCAATCTTCTTCTATTACTAATTCCGTTCCTGATGAAAGGACTCAAAAGAGGAATTGAGTGCCATCCCTACCAAAGAGGTCTGAGCTCACAGGCTTGGATGAGATAAGTCCTCTAATCATTATGAGAGCGTTGGAGATTAGGTCAGGATCGCTTCTTCCCACCCGAAGGAGAAAAGGAAGAATCATGAACAATAAGCCAAGCACAAACACAGACGGAGAAAGATAGTGGGGCTGATTCGCCCAGTTGAACCTTCGGCTATGATGAAGGGGTTGCAGAGATTACTTTTAATGCGCCCAACGGTATTTAGTCTCCTAACCCTAATGATTTAGCTTTCTTTCTTACAGCATTAAAGTCAACCAAAAACAGCTAAGTTCCTAAAAGGATAAAATTAGGGCATCCTGTTTAGGCTGGGAAGGAGCGATAGCGGGACGATAGAGCGCGCTCAAACCTCACCATGTCTTACTTCAAGCCGCTAGGATTACAGGTCAGACTATAAGTTTCCCTCTTTCGAGGGCCGGAGGGCTTGAGTAGGATCGGGAAAAATAGGAATCTAACAATCCGGATAATAGCAAGCCATCGTCTAGCCATCCAACTAGTTGTAAGTCATTTTAGGCCTTACCGATGGAATGGTTTTGCCCAATGTTCCGTCCATAAGACTCAAAAAAGGAATTCCTCCCAGGGCGTGGGTCAAGACAGGAGTTCACCATCGATTCCTTTGGTTCACATTTGGACAGCGTGCCCGCTTCAGTTTCAATACTTGAGCTAATCAAAAGCTCTCCTCAATACCGAGCTATGCTCTATGATGACCTACCTGGAGAAAGCACAAGTGCCGAGAGATGCATCACCCGAAGTCGTCCGAGGCGACTTAGTCTACCAAACACCCGAGGGCAGTGCAGGACATTGTAACGAGCCTCTCAAAGGAGCCCGCGATCACTTTATTAAAAGAAGATCTGCTACATGTACCATTTGAAACTAGGGATGATCTATTCCTCACAGTGTCCATTAATTATTATAGTATCCTAAATGTCTGAGTTGATACCAGGGCATCATTTAATTTGTGTCCACTTATAACAATTAAAGCCTTAGGTATCCCCGATGATGCTTTGTCACCCTCTAGAATCTTTGTACATGCCTATAATGACTCCACTGGGAATGCTCGAGGAAGGATCACCCTAGACATGACCGTCGGGCCAGCTGTTTTTCCCACTAAGTTCCATGTTGTGGATATCAAGCCGCCCTAGAATAGTTTGATAGGGCAAACTGGGATCAAACAAAGCAAAGGTGTAGCCTCCACATACCACCAATGCAACAAATTCAAGCAACATGGTAAGGTCGTTAGAATAATAGGAGACAAAACCATTGGTGGAAGTACCGAGCATCACCTCGCCCGTTGCCTGCACTAAGATGCAGTGATTAAAAGAAAACCCTGGACCCTTCAAAGTAACTTCCAAAGAAGCCCTCATGTTGAACACCTTTAAGAAATAGTTACCAGAATGAACCTTCAGCTGCTCCAAGATACTATATGGCTCAGTCAACCTGAAAAGAATTTAGGAACTCTCTTATGCCTACTTAGAACAGAACCGTCCACTCAAGAAAAGACACTTGCTGGACCTAGCACAGGAGGCCGGCTGATGTGGATTGGATTTCTAACTCTAATAAGAAGCTCTTTGGTGAAGAAAATAATGAAAAACCTTCCGAAGAAACCCAGCCTCAACCTCAAAATGGGCCAGCACTCCCATTGCAAGAAGAAATTATCAAAGCCGAAGATCCGGCACCAGCCAATGTAGTGATCACATGGAATCACTGTATGATGATATAATAGAGAGGTCCCTCAAGGGACAATCCGTAGCTATAAACATGGCTGTAGAATTCGTTTCTGTCTCCAGAAGCCGGGAGAACACCGGTAGACGTTCTAGTACTATAGGGTCTCCCCCTTTTCCCTTAGTTTGATTTCCATCGAAAAGGCAAAGCGAAGCGAGCTCTCAAAGGCAACTTCTCATTCACGTCTATCCGGTATAAAAGAAAAGAGTGTTGAACCCACCAAAGGCAGGCCGCCAAGAGTGCCTAAGATAGGCTAGCATAGAGGCCAAGGCAAAAAGGTTACTTCAAGCTGGGGCCTTAGATCCGCTTCCACAGCAAAGGCTCGGGGGAAGGGTTAGATAGGAAGGACCCACCTGGTTAAAAGACCGAAGGAAAGAGGTTATTTTTTATCTTAGACGCTAGCTTCTTTCTGTCTTTTGGTTGTTCTATTAGAGAAAGGAGTGCTTAACGTTCATTAACATCAACAGAGGTTCGGAAGATGCTATTTCAAAGAAAAGATATAGTTCGGTCTACAGATGCTGGTCCCATCCCAAAGGGACCTGGAGATGGACTTAGCTTTCTTTCCCAGGTGAAAAGATGCGAGACTGAAAGGTTCTGAAGACATTTTGTTGGATCGGATCAAGCGATATTTATTCAATAGAGCTAACCCCCTGAAACCCAACAGTCTCATCACCTTGGAAACCTTAGAGACATAGAGACAAGGATCCGGACTCAGCAACTTGACTAAAGCGAATGCGCGGAGATTGCAGATCAATTGGAGAAGATAGCTAGGGCTACTATTTGAACTAAGCCAGGTAGGGTCGAATCCGCAGACAGGTGTTGTCTAATGACTGGGTTTCCAAGAAGAATTGAATCATAAGCATGGAATCGGACAAGCAACCGAACTGCCTTCAGAAAGGGCGCCAAACAAAGGAAGCTAGCCTATTAGCTATTCTAGCCTTTGAAAGCTGTCCCATCGGCCCACGTATGTCAGTGCTTTGTTATCGGCCTATTTCGAAGAGAAGCTGGTCCAATTGCTCAGGGAGTATAGAGATTGCTTTGCTTGGGATTAAAGTGCCGGGCTTGGATCGAACTTTAGTATAGCATAGACTCCCAATTAAAGAGGGGCATCGGCCGTATAAAATAAGAAGCCTTCCAGGAGAATGTCAAAGGAAGTGGGAATAATTGAAAAGGTTAATAAAGGCAGGGTTTATTAGACCAGCTAAGTATGTGGAATGGCTCTCCAACATCGTCCCGGTTATGAAAAAAAATGGGAAGGTAAAAAATTGTGTAGATTTTAGGGATTTAAATTAAGCTACTCAAAAGGATGAATATCCCATGCCGATAGCTGATATGCTGGTCGATGCTGCTGCTGGGCATAGAATGTTGAGCTTCATGGATGGGCACTCTGGTTACAACCAGATATATATTGCTGAAGAGGATGTCCACAAAATGGCCTTCAGGTGTCCTGGTTCACTTGGGTGCTATGAGTGGGTGGTTATGCCCTTTGGGTTGAAAACGCTGGGGCGACGTATCAAAGGGCAATGAACCTTATCTTCCATGATATGATCGGCCAAAAAATGGAGATTTACATAGATGATGTGGTTGGGAAGTATACTGCGAAGGAACAGCATTTGGCCGATTGGAAAAGAGCCTTTGAGAGTGAGGCTCCATAAGTTAAAGATGAATCCCCTTAAATGTGCTTTTGGGGTCTCTGCGGGGAATTTCCTTGGCTTCCAAGTTCATCGACGGGGAATTGAGATCGACAAAAACAAGGCTAAAGCCATCATAGAAGCCAAACCACCACGGAGTAAGAAGGAATTGCAGAAGTTCTTGGGCAAGATGAATTTCTTGAGAGGGTTCATTCTTCTCTTAAAGGCTAGAGGCAAGGGTGTGTGCAGGGTCAGTCTGATTCATTCTGTAGTGCACAATTCTTCTCTTCGAACTTGGAAAACGTCAAATTGAGCTCCTACCGCTTAGAATGACGACTAGGTACTGAGCCCCTCAGCAAACCCTTGCAAGAAAGAAGAGAAGGACACAAGAAGAACACGCTCCTTCCTGGAGTTGAAAGACTCCAAATTCGAATCACTTGCTACTGGTGCTTTCCACCTTCCACCGCTCTAAAGTGTGTTTCGTAAGGGGGTAGGTTGCATTCTATCGTATAGAAAATAAAGAAGCAAGACGGACAACATAAAGTTAAGCATAAGGTGCTATTATTGGCAAAAAACCTGGTCTTCGCTCCCTGTCCCTGGATCAACGACTAACGGACGAGGAGAACTCGACGTGAAAGCTTAATGGGCAAGCGAGACTTCCCTTGGTCTTAAGGGCGTGGAACCCGAAGCGTGAGCGTGAGGTCGCGCCAAAGAGACGATCGACAGTGAGGCCTATCATAAAGTAAAAGTGACTTGTTTGGGAGTCAGAGGGACATTGTCGTGATAATGTGCCTGGGAGTTAAACTGATAAACAACTACAAAGCAAGCTTATTGAAATAGCCCTTATTTGAAAAAGCCCTATAGCTGCTCTACAGTAAGGCCGGCCTGGCCTCTGGGCCGATTCATCATATTCTCGATCGAGATTTGGGCGTATATGCATCTTTCTCATAATTCAATTCTGCGGACTGCGAGGTGACCTTCGGAGAGGCCTATAAGAACCTAGACAGCAAATAAATGTAGGAGCGGACGGAACGAAACTACATCTGATGTCGCCCGCTATCAAGCGATCAAGTCAGTGGTGTTAAAGTCAGGTGTTCCAGAGGGGCTAATGGTTTTCCCCAGTCAGAAGCATTTTGTGAACTAACACTCTGCACAAAGGTCTCCACCCTGTGAAGCTCATTCATGTGGTAGAGGAATGAGAGCTTTTCTAAATCCCCGGGGGGCCAGCCGAAGATGAAAGGTCCGCGGATCAACCTCAGCAGGTTTGGTTCCAGTTTGTTTGGAGGGAGTCCCACCAATGGGGCAGGGGGCGCGATAGTGCCCTTTATTCCGGGTGACCTGGATAGAGCACTTTTGATCATCTGATTCCGAATCTGCTTATAGAAAATGAGAGGGTGAAAAATCAGTGTCCGCAGTCTGAGTCTGACCTGGACCTTTCGCCCTGAGTGCGTTGATGCTGTTAGCTATACCCCACAAAGAAGTGGCAAAAACGACTGACTTTGTTGCAACGGGAACAACTAGCCCAACAATGGGCACTGGGGAAATAGAATCTTATGTTGCAGCTACTTATGCTTTTACTTTTACATGCTCAAGCGGAACAAAACTGACTAATTTGTATTACGAAACTCAGCTTCTTTCTCAATGCCAAGAACTTCAGGAGCTTAAAAGCATAAAATAAATCAAAGTACCTGACTGACGCGAAACACACAGACTGACGGAGCAACTGTGCCACCAGAAATACTAGCTTTTTAGTCTACGGTTTATCGAGCTCAGAAGGTACGGGCGACTCAGTTACATGTGCGTGCTCAAAGTGAGATATTCTGTATTCCAAAAAAGAAGGGGTTGTTTTTTCACGTTTTGAGTACGACTGAGGGGGCTCAAAGTGAGAAGTTAAGATGAGATTGAGATGCCACAGCGTCGTAGCTGACTCTCCAATCACTGCAAGTGAAAGCGGCAAGTGAAGATGAGAGAACGTTGCTCTGTCGTCCTCACCACTAGGATCAACTGCAGCATCAAAAGAAGCTAAAGCCGAATCACCAACAGGAGAAGCAGCTAAAGCATTTATTTCTTTCTGGAAAGCATAGCACTCCCGGTTGAAGCTATTATGATTATTTATTTAATAAATGAATTTTTTTCCTCCGGTAGCACGCACAGCCTAGACAGAAGACCATTTCTGGACGATACGCCAACCTGTGATTTCAAGTCCCTCCCTCATGACGAGCCACACGCCACCGCTACACAACCGACAGAATGCTCCGACGGGTGAAGCGATATCGATCGACCAAGGGCTACCAAACCAGAAGATGAAGCTGTGGTGAGGGCAGGCTTGAGTTTACATTTCAAAAAAAAAATATGAAAAAATCTTATCCATCCCCATATAAATGGGTTGACCCTGGTTCAAGTAAGTGCTTTCAAAAAAAAAGTATTATCAATATAGTACTCGGTCTGCTTATGAAGGATTTTATATTATCTACGAAAAGGTTCGTTCCAGAGGCTCCAACAGATTACCGACTTTGATAAAAAAGATCCTTCACTCCCATTGAGCATAGATGTTTCAGTACTCTGTAGCTTGGTCGGCAATGACCAAGCCGCGTAGTTTAGAAAGCGTCCTCGCCTCTTCTCTTGGTGGCATTTCCCTTGGCTTCCCTCACAGAAGATGTCAGCAATAGCAATCCTTCAGTCAATGGAATCAGTAGCGACACTGACCCCTGCACGAAAGTTGTTTTCTAATCGATAGAGCTCGTGGATCTGTTCATTCATAGCATAGGGGTAGATCAGATCCTTTCCCGAGCCCGATGATCGAATGTTATCCCTTTCCACTCCTGCTGCATTCCTGACTGCTTCCCTGTTGTGGCTGCCTGTCCTAATCGAAAAGAACTCATCTCATAGGGTCCGTTTCCTTGGCTGACACCGACACCGGCCGATAGAAACTGAGATAAAATAGGGAGGGCTGGCCTGTCGGTCCCTAATCTCTCTATGTTTGAGTGGCCTATAGGAAAGAGGTTCACCTCGTTATACCACTGTAGGGCCCAATCATCTTATTAAAAGAAAATAAGGAAGTTGACCTGAAGCTGACAAGACAATGATTTCTTTCTTTCATAACCTCGACTTCTTTTTTGACTTCAACTTCAATCGGACCGGTCTTCAAAGAAAGATCAGATCTTCCAATCGCTTATGTCAGAGCTGGTTCCTCTGTCAGAGGGTTAGATCATTCACCTATTGGGACAGTAGCTTCACTCCTGGAAACAAGAAATAAATGCTGTTTTGTTTACAAGAAAGAGATTTTAATCTCCAATGTGATACCCCCAGTCGGCGTAGGCGAGTCAATCGAGAAGGCTTTTCTCCCAGTCCTGCTAGCCCAAGCTAGTAGTCAGATGAGTATGCCCTGCCTTTCCTTTCCCTTTTGGTACGCGAAGGCGTCTTTCTATTCCATTAAATGTTGTAATCTCTCTGACAAGGGCAACGGCTGGGAAAGCAAAATCCCAACTCTTTTCTTGTCCCAAAGAAATCCATTCCGGAAGCGGAAGGTCGGCTTGGCGTTGCGTAAATCAGATATAATGTGCCAGGCTACTCTCTTCGTAGGGTACGCTCCGTTCCCAAGAAGATCAGGTGAGCCCGAAGACCGAATCAATGTGACTTACACTTTTCTTTGAATTTGATTTGTCGCGTTCTCATTGGATCACTACTATACTGGGCTTCCCCCCTTTCTCCACTCTGCTATGGAATCCGATTTCCTTTCTTTCTCGGAAGCAGAATGAAGGGCTGTTGACGTAGCGAAAGTTTTTTATGAAATAGACTCTTTCCCCGAATATTCAATTAGATGCCGGTGCCTTGGCCTTTCCCCTTTCAGCATGGCTTCCTAGAAGAAAGGTTTGAGTTCTCGTTGCCGTTCGACCCCCCTTTGGCCACGTCTACCATTTCATTAAGTCAGTTCGGTAGCTAGGTGTTGACCCAGCCGTCACATCAAGATCGTAAAATGACGTATATGAGAGAGTGGAACCAACGGCTTATGAGCTCACGGTTTGAGAGTGGCTGTAGCCTACCTAAGCTCAGCTTTCGTCAGTTCAATACATTGCGCGCACGGTTCTCGTTATTGGACTTTTTCGCTACTATCATGTGTTCGAGTGGCTTGACGCTCCTCTGACTCTGGTCTAGCTGGGGAGAGAACTCCACTCATTGCCCGATCCTCTAAATTATACGGTGTTCTTTATTAAACTGGGTGGGATATCTAAGACATGGGGCTACCGAGAGATATAATATCTTGTCCCAGTTCTAAATAATCTAAGGTTTGATACTCTCGCTATTGGGCCTGATAGTTGAGTGGCTAAGAGCATGAGGGAAAGATTCCACTTTAACCAACCGGATTTTGAGCTCATCAATCAAGACGGCGGGGAACAACGATGATTCATCTTAGTATGCCGGGTATGTCTTTGCCCAAGGTCCTTTCTTTTCTAAGAGATCAGGATAAAAAGAAGAGAATCAGACCTTCGGTGAGTGCCGCTTGCTGTCAGGCCAGCGGCTCCTATCACTTTGTTCGATTGATACCCTTTTACAATTTATCTAGCGGTTTCACTCCTTTATAGGTATAGGTCGGAACGCCGGAACTAAAGACTTGCTCAATCAGACAGGATAGATAGATTGAGTGCGCCTTGCCTTCTATACGACTAAGGCCTTGTCACGAGCTGGACTCGAACCAGCACCTCAGGGGAAAGCACACACATACCCAGCCGAACTACCTTTCATTCTGATCCTGACTTTTGTTACCCGGTTCGTCACACGATAGAGAAAGCAAAACGTTGCGACTACATCCGGGGGTTCCTCCCCCCTAAGTCCGCAGTGGGCATGGCTCCCCCAACGGCGACAATACCCAAGACCTGACGAGAGATCTCTCTCTCCCTCCCTTTTTGGGCATAGGTCACCGCTTTGTTTTACACGGTTTCCATTGCCCTCGGCCTACCGGTCGGCCCGGGCGCCCTGAGGTGTGGTCCGGTTCAACAAAATGAAACAAACAAATGCGGCCTACCCGCTTTCCTTTCGTTCAGCTGCCCCTCAACCGCTTCAGGGTCTTTGAAGTCCAAATAAAGCCCATAGAAAATCGGATTCAAGATTTTCTTATCTTCTGACAAGAGGAGTCGCTTTGGTAACGCAGTTCGGTTAACAACTCAAACTAAAGCCTTCCTACATCTGCGGATCGTTAGACCATACCGGCACAAAAAACCAAACAGAATATTCTATCCATTCCCTTTCTTCTCATGAATTCTTATCCAAGGGCTTCAAAAGAAAGGAAAACAAGGCAATGGCTTCGGTTAGAGCAAAGCCCAAGATTGCATATCACTGAAAAAAGCCTTTTTTAGCCCTCCCACTTACCCCTTTTTCTTTCGCGTCATGATCACCTTGGGCTTGGGCCATATCTTTTCCCTCGGGCGAGCTTTATTGTTGAGAGAATGGGGAGTGAATCGAAAGGCATCACAAAACCACTTCTCTTATCAATTCCAAACCGACGCTTCTGCATGACAGAGGCATGAGGTTGTGGGAAGCACCTGTGCTATCAATAAAAATAAGAAGGAGCCATTTCTAAGCTAAGCCATACAGAGAATGTGAAAAGGCTACGCACCTTGGTTCTTTCACTAAAGAAGAAATTACCTTGAGGCAGCCTCTTGCTTCGCTCCTAGTTCTTCTCTGCTTACTTTTTCTCGGGTCTTTCCTGTGATGAAATCGATTCCTAAGAACTTACCTTACCTATCGACAGAAAAAGACGAGATCCAGTGGTCTAAGTTCCAACAAACTGGGTTTCCGTTCCTAATGGAATATGATCTGGGATTCTTTTCAAAATGAATCGAAGATGGACATGAAATTGAGAGTTCCCTGGTAATTCCTTCACTTCAATAAAATGGCAACTCTAATGTCAAATGAAAATCTTCCACCCAGAGCTGATTCTATCACAACTGCGGTTAGTGATTCAATCACAGCAGGGAGGCCAAGAGCAGTTCTTTATTCAAGAGTACCAGGATGCAGAGAAAATTCCTGGAACCCTTCCACCGGAATCAAGCAGCTGCTATTTAGGCCATTGAAGAAAATATCGAAAAGTTATGACTTTACTGATAGTATGCTAGATGCAACCTATTCTTGTTCAACTTCTTCTCAAACAAGTAGTCAGGGTGTTGTGTTAGTAACTCATACCCCCTCCTACTGAGGCGGATATCAGCAATCCCGCTTCCCGAGGGAAAAACCTGATTAACTCGGCTAGGCTACCTAATATAGACATACAAAGAGATATAGATAGATGTGCAACTTTTCCTTTTCTCTATGAATAGAATAAACACTTTCGAAGCTCGAAAAATGAGAAAGAATCTTCCTGACTTACGACTCCTCGATTCTTAGCATACTGGCTTTCAAGATAGGATTTTCCTACTATCAAACAAAGTAACTAGGGAAAGCCTTCAACCTTCCCTTGCTGTCCCTGAGTGTCACTGCAAAGCAGCGAGCTGTCTGCATCAAGTGAATCTAACCGCAGCTAGTCTTTCTTTTCTGTTAGCAGAAATACCCTTCTTTCGGGTGCTGATGAATAGGAGCTCTTAGCAAGATCACACCTGCTCCTGAACTTCTTCACTTTCTTATTCTTTCCAGTCATTTATCCTGATTGGAGAAGCTCCTGCACTCATACATACCTCAACCGCCTGGCTTCAATCTCCTAGGTACCGCTGGAGAGAGACAACATCTCCGCTAGCTTTGTTCTTCCCTGATTAACCCAGTTTAGAGAAAGAAGTGGGAGACTTCGAGCTCGCTCTCGGAAAAGATTTGCCTACCTATACTCATAGCATGACGAACATGGGGATGCTAGTCCGTGCTCTCCTGTTCAAATTTACTAGTTCGCTGAGCTCTTCGCCCCTGGCGGCTCGGCTAGGTTGGTTACGTGTGCCGTCTACTCTGCTTTAGTTGCGCTGACTGGTCAAAGCGCGGTTAGACTGCGGCGATGTGACCTCCGCTAGGCAAGCTGACTACTACTGAATGTGAATAGCCGACTTGGGATTCGTATTCATACAGTTGAGAGACCCGCAGTTGAAGGTAGGCCCGAAGGGGCGATTCTGTCAGGCTATTCCTAGTTCAGTACCGGGTAGATTTCGAAGCCCTTCCCCCTCGGAGGCAGGGCTTCCTATTCTGTTTGTCCTGTCCCGGAAATCCATTGTTGCCCTTTCTGGTTCAGTGCTTTATCAATGCTTCCCTTTCCCTCCTACCACCCTTGGGAAGACTACTTTAGAGAAGCAAGGTGGGGGTCAGACTAACTTGCGGGCAGTCCTTACTTTTTTGTAGGCCAACCTAAGACTTGCACCGTGGTAACTCCGAGAATCTAACTTCTCACTTACTCAATCACACCTCCTTTCATCGCTTCTTACGGATCTGCCAACGAAGGGGGTGACCTGCACCAAAGCCAATGAAGAACGTCAAAGGCATAGCCTCTTACTAAAGAGACCCTTCTGAGCAGCTTTCACTATATAAGATAAGATACCTAAGTGGGAGCTTGAAACTAAACCAGAAAGTGGGAAGACGAGCTCCGGGGCTACGAAGTGAAGGTTGCAATTCTCCAGTTAGAAGATAGCCATGTCAAGAGAATCTTTCTTGATGTGGAACCAGATGTTTATGAGTAGCCCAGCAATGCAGGCGAAGAATTTTGAAATGACTTCAGTAAAGAGAGGGTTTCAACCGAGACCACTAAATAGTTACGCGCAGCCCCCTGGAAAAGATAAAAAATGAAATTCCTTCCTTGATGACTTTCCTCTTGTTTGTGCACAGTTGCTCTTAGGCAGCTATTGAATCCGCGATAGGATAGGGAGCATAGTAGAATTGCAAGGCCTTTCTACCCTGTCGGTATGCAGACGATTATGTCCAAACTTATTTCCGACTCTAAAGCATATTGCTCTTTTCGCAATTGAGTCTGAAGGGCTTGTTCTCTTTCGCCGCAAGGCGGGCTGGCGTTGTCTTGCCCTATATTTGAAGTCTTGTTCTGGTTATATTATGAGATACTACGGAGGGACTTTCGATCGCCATTTTTCGGTCCCCTTTCCTGTCTCACTCACCCGATGCGGCTGACCACGCTGCATTCCTTCTTTTCTGAAAAGAATTCAGTTGAGAAGAGACGCGAGGGCAGCCCCCAGTACAACACCACGTTCTTCATAAACAAGCGTGCGGCTTCATCCGCAGTGCAGTCGGCAGATGCCGCCATAAAGGTGGCATCCTTTTCAAATCTATCCACCACCATGATGCTTCCAAGCCCATCCCCCTGGGCAAGCAAGAGATGAAATCCATAGTAACACTTTGATGGTCTGGTGAGGATAGGCAAAGGATCTAGCTCTCCTCCTGGCTTCAACTGTTCTATTTTGTCTTGTTGACACACAAACAAGAAGACTCCGGTTGGTGTCATTGGGCCGTCGAGGGAAGGGATCCCAGGTTCGATGACACTGATATGGGGTTCAACACCACGCTTGTCAGAGTTGGTCTGGTAAACCAGCTACGACAACTCCTTTGGTCCACCACGAGATGGATCATGTGGGCGAGTCCTGATGGGTGGCAATCTTCTGGTTGACAATGGATCGGCCCTGAAGGTGTGCTCATTCAGAACTGCCATTTAGGATATCAGCAAAAGGATTTCGCAGTCTTAGGGGGGGGGGGGGGAACGAGCATATGACAACTCTAGGGGTGTAATGGGCATCCTGGGCTTATAATTCACTGCGGGGCCGGTCCTGTTTTAGGAAAAAGCCCAGGCCAAAACAGGTACTACACATTCCGGCTTCTTTCAACCTGCTACTTGGAAGTCCGTGGATTCATGCCATAGAAGCGGTCCCCTCTACTTTGCATCAGAAAGTCAAGTTCATACAGTGGAATCATGTCATTTCTATCTTTGGAGATCCAGAAGAGCCAGTTATAGACCCTATCCCAGTGATAGAATTTCAGCACGATGAGAACTTGGAGTTGGCAGAACCAGTCAAGGAATATTTACCCCTGCCTTTAGTGACAATGTCTTTGTCAGGGAAATGTTCCGCACCTGCAACCGTAATACGACAAAGCATCTTTTGCATGATGCGAAGAACTCGGAATTGAGCACTTCGCCCCTTCCTATACCCCATGAACCAGACTATCAAGTACTCCTTAGCGAGGGTACTCCGCACAAAGAAATACTAGTCTTTCAGCCGCACCGCCACCGCTTTCCTACCCCTACCTAAGATCAAAGCAGCTTGGGCGGTACAACTTCAACAATGGGAGATCAACTAGGAGGAAGTCGTTGCCTTCTGATCGAAAAAGAGAGGAAGTCTTGCACTCCCTTGCCAAAAACAAGGCAATCCTTCTTTTTCATTCGGCGCGATGAAAGGTAGACTTCTGGTTGTTTAAGCGCCGCTGCTCGTGGTTGAACTATTCCCTTACTCTTCTATCAAAAGGGCCCTGGGGAGTTTCCCGCCCCAACTCCGCAAACTCCCATTCCCTCGGTTCCTGTCTTAGAAACCTACATATCGACCGGGACCCCTCCAGTCTCCTTTATCTGGCAAAACTAGTCACGCGTGAGCCCTTACCAAAAACAAAAATGAAAATGGATGTTTAATACTAACGATTCTCATCTTCAATCTACGTTGTAATTGGAGTTGTTATTAGGAATATGACGGAACGAAAGACCAAGGAAAGAGAGAAGAATGAAACAATTCATATATTTACATGTTACTGGGCCCCGCCTTGTAGCCTTTTTTTTCTCATTTAGAATGGATTTTCAGCTCTGGCATTCCAGTGTGGTTGAATTCTGTTCAAGAGCCCAAGGAATGTTCGCCCTTGTTATGTTCTTTCCACTGCTTGAAGTGATTGCTACGACCATCGAACAAACTTGGTTGACGAACATGGTTTATGCGCCGCTAATGTAGCGGCTTGTCGAGCATTTGACAAACTCACACCATCCATTTCAAATAGGATTTGTCCCGTGGACACACGAGCAATCCAACCCGTAGGATTTCCTTTTCCTCTTCCCATTCTGACTTCTGTAGGTTTCCCGGTAATAGGGAGATCCGCGAGAACTCTTACCCATATCTTCCCATTTCTTCGGGATTGTCCGCTCATAGCACGATGGAATTGTCCGATTGTAGCACGACGCGCTGCTTCAATGGCTCGATATGAAAGACGACCAGCTCTACAACTTTTAGTGCCATATCTTCCAAAACTAAGTTGTGTACCGTCCGGTTCGCAACCCCTACTACATCTGGGTTTACGATATTTACTATATTTCGTACGTTTCGGATATAGCACGTCCCCCTTTTTTTTGAGTATATGAAATCCACACTTTGACACCTAAGATTCCGTAACGAGTAGATACTTCCGCAGGAGCATAATCGATTTTCTGGTTAAATACATTACGAGATGTTTTTCCATACTTTCCGCATTCTGTTCTAGCTATTTCCGCACCTTCTGATCGACCTGAACAACATATACGGATCCCCTCAACCCCTTTTTTCATTACTAGTGGAATATCCTTCACTATTTTAGTCAAAATGGAACGAAATGATCTTCTTTTGTTCCTCGGTTGAAAAGAGATGTCTTGAGCAATCGGAGAAGCACTTTGATAAACAGATTTGATCTTGACCGACTCAATGTTGGTATTAGTCTTTGTTCTATTAGACAACAAAGATCGCATTTTTTTCACTTCGTTCAAATAAGAGTTGTACCCATACGGAATTTGTCTGTTTCTCAGTATGATCTCTATCATCATCTCTATTCCCTTTATCAATTCGACTATCCCACCTAGGTCTATGAATTTCTCTATCAATTCCATTACCTTATCCTTACCCATGAGGTTCCAAGATTTGATCTTTAATTGACCTAGGAGTTGTTCCCGGGCATCCTCAAAAAAACGGTTCTTATATACCCCATCCCTTGGAAAGAAAAAGGTAGCACCGAAGAAAGGAAAGAGCGAGATGGTGGTTTTTGTTCTTCCAGCGAAGCGAAGATCATTCTCTTGGCGAATGAAGTGGGTCAACCTCTTTTTTGCTTCGGCCAAACACTTTTTTTCGCCGGTCAAGCTTTCTACAAAAAAAGCGATGCGAGAATGTATTCTCTTATCCTTGCTTCTTCCCTGTGCATTCGCTCCCCCCATCGTAGATGGTTCAGCCACGCCCGGTGCCATGAAATGATTGAGAACTCCGAGGGGGTCGAAATGAATTTGGTTCTTTCTATTCAATAAGTATTGCATGACCAAATAATTCAAGGAGGGGCGCACTGCGGGGAGGGTCCTTTGTTGTAGATGACTCCTTGGGCCGTCGGAGCGGGACTTCTTTGGAAAAAAGAACTTGAATAACTTCGTTTTTCCGAAGGAGTCGTCATTTACAACCACGGCGTATTTCGGATGCTTGAAGGCCACGCTGACCCGAAGTGATTTAGAAAGATTCTTCTTTATCGATGGTGATCGGTCATGGTATCCATCGCCTTGCTTCTTTTTCGGCCAAATCCTGATTTCGTTTTGCTTCTCCCGGTCGTCGAGCCTGATCGACTCGACTCTTTTCCCTGTCCCCCGGCCTCTCACTTCCTTTCGTTCGTCTTCTGTATCGTCGCTTGAATGAAGACACCCGATCGGCCCGACTTTCCCAAATGCCCACCACCGGCCCTTCTCGGGTCTGGATTTTTTGCGTCGTTTCAGTCGTCGCGGTCGACGGGGAAGAAAGAAATGAATAAATGTTCTTTTGGGAAAATGTAGAATAATACACCTACCAAGACGAAAGCCAAAGGTGAGTCTCGTAGGTGGACGTATCGAACCGAAGTAAGATCTCAGATTGACATCTTGATAGACTAATTTACCATAATAATAAATAGAGTCAATGGTGACTCCGCCGTGGGAAGAGCCGCTTCTTTCTTGCTTGATAGGGGGGCTTCTATTCACCAACGCAGACTCAAAGTGCTCTCCGAACCGTGCTGGATAGTCACCCGTCACACGGCTCTCAAACCCAACCTGTGGTGGATCCCGGGGGACAAAGTCAAAGCGCTTGATCCTTTGCCCCATACTTTGAGATGCTCCTCCCCGTCGAGCAAGCAGCGACGCTGCTCGTGATAGGGCTTAGCTTCTTGCTTTCTAAAGATTGCAGCGTTAGCGCTTTACTAATAGAATATCAAGTAAATAAAGGCTCTTCTTATTTTATTTTCTACGAATCTACAACTCTCTTTACTGAGCGAGACTCCACCCATATCCCTCCTAGTGGTTCTTCAACATTTTCCATTCTCTCATTTGTTTGACAACAACAACTAGGCTCTACTTTAGATAAGATAGCTTTTCGGTCAACATCAAAATAGGTCAGGGGCGCGTCGGAACGGTCGGTGGCTGCTTAGTCTCATTCGAGAGTCTAATCTCTTTGTACTGCTTTTTTTTTTTCAACAATTGAAAAAGAAGGATGTCGATTTAGGTTCCTTCCCTTCCACTGTATAGCTGCGCTAGCAGGTACTATGAACCCTCTGTCCCACGCACCTAACCAGCTCGCGTGGTTCACCGGTTCCACCGAAAACTCTCATTTGTTGAAGCGGAGCATAGTGCGCTTTAGGCGCCGAGCGAGAAAGGTCTCTTCTTTCCTTTCGCTTTATTCACTGATCTGAAACTTAGCACTTGTTTTCTTATTGATTCCTGGGGCGGCGGCGTTCTTGAATGAAGTCTATCCGAACCGAATTAGTACTTCTCAGATCAGGCTAGGACTCTACAGCTGAGCAGGGCGCCGGGGCCCTGGATGCGCTAGCGATCGGCACATAGGGGAGTGCTTGCCCGGCTTTCTCGGCCTGGTATCCTGGACCTCGTGTTCATGATATCTACATTCAACTGTGCCCCGGAGACACGGTCGAAGCACGCCCGCTCAGTGTGCTTCTTTCACGACATGCTCTAGTCCCGGGTGTCTGCCAGTGGTCTTCTAGTGTTAGAAGAAGTCGTGTCCGTCCCGTACATCTGCAACGTCCTCCCACGCTTTTTTATTTGATTTTCAATTTGAAATATAGGACAAACTGAAGGAAAAGACTGACCCATTCGGTGACTTTCGCGGTCGCCCTCACTGAACCAACTTGAATCTGAACTACGATTCAGATCAAGTCTGACCGAAATCGGATTTCCTTTTCGTGCCATATGCGACGCTACTTTCCTTTTTTTCCCCCCCTTTTTTTTCCCTTTCCAATATTAATATTTGTTCTCGCAAGTCTTCGTTTCCGTGTAAAGGCAAACTCTCCCAATTTATGACCAACCTTTTCTTCAGTGATCAACGAACGAACAGGTACAGCGTCACATTTGACACCTGAGGAAGGTAGAGCCCAACTATGAGGTACATCAGCAGGTGTTAGAATGCACTACAGACCCCCCTATCCTGCCACTTATAGCATCAGGTTATGTTCATTATGAGCTCCACGGCTTTCAAACTCACTGCCTGGATTCTTTAATTGGTCGACCAGCATATGGAGATCATCCCGGGTTACTATTTCTCCCGGGCTCATCCCTTGTGCTAGTTTTTGAGCCACGTCCAACCAGGTCTAGTAGTCCCGATGAATGGAATAATTGGACTCCGTATTGGCGAAGGCTTCGAGAATGGTGACTGCCTTTTCCCGTAAAACATTCGCCGAATCGTCGGCCTGTGCCTGTGGCAGGTCCACTTCATCCAAAAAGTGCGGGATGTTCGGAGGGGTCGGGGGAGTTGGGATGTAGTTTTTGAATTTCAACCACTTTAACCTTTTTTTTTTTCCATTTGAACTTCATTTTTGGACTTTATTCGTGTCTCTAGAATGAGCACTGTGAACTATCCGCTTCAAAAAGATAGTAATAAGAAAATAAGAACATTACGGATACCTTCCTCATGAACATAGAAGTCTGGTTCTCTTAAACTGTCGGAAAGGATCGTAGCCAACTGTTGTGACCGGAAGAAGAGAAGTCCATTTCGGATTCTGTAAGAGAAAAGAAAGACTAGCGGCCCTTCTTCGAGTCATGAAAAAGAATAGCCACTTCGTTATCTACGCTATTTACTTTCCTCCCCTCGTGGGAAGTTGCAAGAGCCTTCCTTTATCTAATCGACTATTGAACCATCTCACCAACAAGTCAGTCGCTACCTTAAGGCATGACTTGAGCGGAGATCAACTACTTAGAATACGAAAAGATCACCAGCCCACCAGTTTGCCACATTTGCTGATGAAAGAACAGCAAGAACGGGTTGTCCCTCGCTTTCACTCGTTAGTTCCAATGTAGTGTAGGCTCGATTGCTCAGTTGTATGCCTTTACCTTTCTCTGGGCTTTACTCTCTGAATGGAGAGAATGAGTTCTACTCTATCACTGGCTGCTATCTTACTAAAGAGTGGTCCTCTCTTTGCTACCCTCTCGTCACTCGCTTCCTTTCGAGAAGACGAAGAGGATGACACTGGGAATCGTTATTACTAAATAACAAATCCCATGAGCAGCCTTGAGCTGGTAACTCCAAAATCGATGATTCTTGGCCACTGACTTACTGCTTTAATTCAAATGCCACAGCTGCGTAAGACATTGAGTTGGAATACTTTCCTTCTGGTAATGCCTCTCTTTCCCTTTCCCTTGCTCTTGTCCTTGCCCTTCTACTTACTGGCTTGGCTCTTTCGAAAAAAAGGATTCGCTTTGGCAAGTCATTTTTCTAAAAAAGAATTGTTCTAAGCGGCACTCCTCCCTTGCTTCTTACCCCGTAGTGGGATCTTTTTTTTTCTACAATAGATCGTAGATTCCCGCTAGGAAACTAGTCTGACAACAGAAGAGAAGGAAGGAATTGTCTTTTTCCTCTCTTTTTCGCCTTTGGCCTGGTCAAAGCAAAAAAGCCACTACCGACTAAGATTCCCACGAGAGAAAGGCAAGTCGAATCCCAGGGTCAGACCTAAACCACTCATTCCGTCTAATTGGCTTGGCCCTACTCTATCTATCGTAATTCTCCGGTCAATATTCTTTCTACTAGACGAGTTCTCCAATAAGAGGAATCAGGGACGGCACTTGTTTTTACATTTGAGAAGACTTTCCCCGCTCTAGAACAATAGTCAGTATAGCCAGTAGTTGGCCTTAAGCCTAGCTGTGTTACGGAATCGTGTTCAGGTCTTTCCTTTCTTTAAATAGAAAGTAAGAATGTACTTCTGCTGTAAGAGAATGGCTTGCCGCGCCCGTCCTTGTTCTAGATCTAGAATAGAAGAGTCAACCTCGAGAAGAATAAGCGTGGATGGCGGTCTTGAACTCCGTGAAGGCTTTACAGAGAACTAGGCTTTTCGCTTCATTGGATAAAGGCGGAGATCACTGCTTTTTAATTCCTTTCTTTGGCTCTCACTGAATTCATCCGGCAATTGATACCGAAAATCGGCCTTTTTAAAAGCATCCTTTGATCCAGCTTTCTCTGCTTTAGGGTAAATAACAGCAAAACTGTCCCATGCCACACGGGCAGAAAAATGAAATGGCAACTAGACTAGTTAGTAATTTCGGACTTCTGTCGTTGGGGAGCGGAAATGGCACTTTACAGCAAGAAGAAAGAACAACGAAAGTCGAAGATAGGCTTGTAGCCTCACCGGAATCTGATTCTGTAGCTGATACAACTGATCTTCCTTCATCTCCTTTCCCACCCGCCCGGGGAACCGAGTTTTCTTTATTGATTAGTAAATTGGCTGCTGCAGAGGATACCACTTCTGTCACTGACTCAGTAGATGGACTAGACAATCTCTTTCACCAAGTCGGGTGCCGACAAATCTGCTATCGGTGTTGATAATAAGATAAATAGATAAGCGGCTTACCACTTCATCTATTGTAGCTGAATTCAATGAATATACATAGGATGTGGAAAGTTAGCAAATAAGCTCCGTTACGGGAGAGTACTCTTTAGAAGACCCGTAGCGGGCCATAACTCGAACTGGGCATTCTAGGCCTGAGGATTCTTTACTGACTCGTCTGATGTCTCCGGAGCGTCTTCCCTAAGCGTCTGGTGAAAAAGGGTCTGCCACCACTGAATCGGATGCTATTGCTCAATTGAATTGTGTAACCGAATTCCATGTCTCCAACACCATAAGCCCAGAGATCAGAGGGAATAGTAATACATAAGCCTAGCCTAGAATGCCTAGGCAACTGAAAGAGAATGAATAGGAAGAGAAGACTAGAGAGGCTAGTAAGAAGAAGAAGAAGTAGAAAAAGGAATCAATATAGTGATAATTTGATTCTTCGTCGCCGTAGTAAATAGGGGAAAAATGGAATTTCGTTCTTCGTCTTTACAAATGAAAAAATAGGAGCAATTAATCGTGACACGTTCACTAAAAAAAAACCCTTTTGTAGCTAATCCTTTATTAAGAAAAATCGAAAAGCTTAATACAATGATGGAAAAAGAAATAATAGTAACTTGGTCGCGGGCATCTACCATTATACCTACAATGATTGGGCACACTATTGCCATTCATAATGGTAGAGAGCATTTGCCGATTTATATAACAGATCGTATGGTCGGTCATAAATTGGGCGAATTTTCACCTACTAGCAGTTTCCGCGGACATGCAAAAAACGATAATAGATCTCAGCGTTAAGTTAAAAAAAAAAAAGAATATTAATTTGAATTAAATTAATATCGATAATATTAATATCGAGAATGAATGATGATTAGTCCTCATTATCTTTAAGAGGAGATAAAGCTTATGAGAAAGACGAATCCCTATAGGAGAAAGAAGAATCCCTATAGAGAAGTATATGCCTTAGGTCAATATATCTCACTATCTGCTCACAAGTCGCGAAGAGTAATTGATCAGATACGTGGATGCTCTTACGAACAAATCCTTATGATACTTGAACTTATGCCTTATCGAGTGTGTTATCCAATTATAAAATTGATTTATTCTGCAGCAGCAAATGCTAGCCACAATTGGGATTTCAATAAAACAAGTTTAGTTATTAGTCAAACTGAAGTTAGCAAGGGTACTACTGTAAAAAAACTAAAACCTCGAGCTCGGGGGCGGGGTTATCCAATAAAAAGAACCACTTGCCATATAAGAATTGTGTTGCAAGATACTTCTTGGTATGAGTATGACGAAACTAAAGAATATCTTTTATGCTTCAAAAAGATGACTGAAAAAAAGAAAAAGAAGCACCAAGATATGACGTATTCTTCGACGTATAATAATGGGGGATTATGGGACAAAAAATAAATCCACTCGGTTTCAGACTTGGTACAACCCAAAGTCATCATTCTGTTTGGTTTGCACACTCAAAGAATTATTCCCTAGGTCTGCAAGAAGATCAAAAATTACGACATTATATCCAATATTATATCCAAAAAAATCTGAGAATATCCTATGGGGTCGAGGGAATTGCACGCATAGAAATTCGAAAACGAATTGATCTAATTCAAGTCATAATCTATATGGGATTCCCCAAGTTATTACTAGACGGCGGAACCCGAAGAGTTGAAGAATTGCAGAAAAATATACAAAAAGAACTGAACTGTTTGAACCAAAAACTCAACATTACGGTGACAAGAATTCCAAGCCCTTATGGACAACCTAATATTCTTGGCGAATTTATAGCGGGACAATTAAAGAATCGAGTTTCCTTTCGAAAAGCAATGAAAAAAGCAATCGAATTAACTCAACAGGCTGAGACAAAAGGAATTCAAGTGCAAATTGCAGGACGCCTCGATGGAAAAGAAATAGCACGTGTCGAATGGATCAGAGAAGGTAGGGTTCCTCTACAAACCATTCAGGCTAAAATAGATTATTGTTTCTATACAGTCCGAACGATCTATGGGGTATTAGGCATAAAAATTTGGATATTTGTAGAAGATTAATAAGGATTAATAAGAATATGTTACTTGTCTTTCCGATATCCATTGCAAAAAAAAAAATAAAAACCAACAAACACTTTTCTTTCAGTCTTTTTTTATTTCTGAATTTTTTTTTTACTGAAAATTCCTAATTTCTATAGGATTGCATAAAAAAATGATTAATCATTTTATAGAATTGCTATGCTTAGTGTGTGACTCGTTGGTTTTTTTGAGAAGATAGGATTCAAAAAAGGAACCAACCTTTACTATGAACTCAGTACTATAGAACTAATAACCAACTCATCGCTTTGTATTATCTGGATACCAAAACGCAGTCAAAATACGATATATTGATCATATACTTGTAGCAACTGCAAGATTTCTTCGATTGCATCGAAAAGAAAACCAATTGAATTGTGATAGAAAATAAAGTATGCAGATAAAAGGAAGCTTGACAGAAAGCTAGAAAAAAAAAATTTGAATAATATATGATTCTAATATGTATGTAAGGTTTATGAGTCTTCTGAGAAGAACACAAATCAAATAAGGCAATGTGACAAAGCATCAATACGGATTGATCTAATTATGGTCAAATTCGTTCGTTCATATAAAAATAAAAAATAATCAAGAGCACCGAGCCAACAAAGACTGAAAAGATTGACTCAAGAAAAAATCTCCTGTGGGGGCTCCATTGTAGAATTCAAACCTAACCATGAATTGAGAAGCAATGGGAACGAAAGAACCCACGAATACGGGGGATTCCATTGAAAAACGAATCTTAATAATTCATTGGGTGGGATGGCGAAACGAACCAGGAACCAATTCATTTATTCTCAAAAGGCATGAACGAATCCTACAACTGAAATAGATTTGAAAAAGTCAATATTCGCCCGTGAAGTTTTTTAGTAGATTACTGCTATTCAGATTCTTTTCTTTTGAATTTGTTTTTTAACTAAAATTCAATAAAAAAAAAATCAAAGCAAAAAGAAATAACAAAAAGAAAATACATTCTTCATAAATCAAAATAACTCAAATTGTTTCAAATGTTTCGGTTTCTAAACCCAAACAAGCTATGAAAATTGCTAATTTAAACGAGATTAATTGAAATCTTAAAAAATCCAGGATTCAGTATATTTTATGAAAATTCGAAAATTGGAATCCTTTCGGTCGCGAGGAGCCGGATGAGGAGAAACTCTCATGTCCGTTTCTGTAGTAGAGATGGTATTGAGAAAGCACCATCCACTATAACCCAAAAAGAACCCGATTTCGTAAACAACATAGAGGAAGAATGAAAGGGATATCTTCTCGCGGAAGCCGTATTTCTTTCGGTAAATATGCTCTTCAGGCACTTGAGCCCGCTTGGATTACATCTAGACAAATAGAAGCAGGTCGGCGGGCAATGACCCGAAACGTGCGCCGTGGTGGAAAAATATGGGTATGTATATTTCCGGACAAACCTATTACATTAAGACCTACGGAAACACGTATGGGGTCGGGGAAAGGATCCCCCGAATATTGGGTAGCTGTCGTTAAACCAGGTCGAATACTTTATGAAATGGGTGAAGTTGGAGAAAATATAGCCAGAAAGGCTATTTCAATAGCGGCGTCTAAAATGCCTATACGAACTCAATTTATTATGCCAGGTTAAACAGGTGGAACCAACGGAAAAAAGTCGTAGCGATAAAAAAAGAATTGTGGATTTCGTTTATTTGAACAAGAATATTGCTTTTTTTTTTTACTTCGACTTTCTCTTTGCATTGAAAGACCAGATTCAAAAATGATATGATTCAAACTCAAACCCATTTGAATGTCGCAGATAACAGCGGGGCTCGAGAATTGATGTGTATTCGAATCATAGGGGCTAGTAATCGTCAATATGCTCATATTGGCGACATTATTGTCGCTGTGATCAAGGATGCATTACCAAACACATCTCTAGAAAGATCAGAAGTGATCAGAGCTGTAATTGTTCGTACTTGTAAAGAACTTAAACGCGATAACGGCATGATAATACGATATGATGACAATGCAGCAGTTGTTATTGATCAAGAAGGAAATCCAAAAGGAACTCGAGTTTTCGGCGCGATTGCCCGAGAATTGAGACAGTTAAATTTCACTAAAATAATTTCATTATCACCTGAAGTATTATAGTATCACATCTGAATCCGGCTTAATAGAGTAGAGCCTTACTCGTCTCCTTAGTTATTGCATGAAATAGATAATTTGTAGTCAAAAAAATTTTATTTGACGCGTATCTCTTTAATTTTTTTTTTTCAAATATTTGAAAATTCAATAAACTAAAAACTAATTTAAAGTAAAAAAACAAGCATGTTGATTAGATCAAAAACGTGGAGAATTCAAATCTATCATGGGTAGAGACACTATTGCTGACGTAATAACCTCTATACGAAATGCTGACATGAATAGAAAAGGGATGGTTCAAATAGAATGTACTAACATCACGGAAAACATTCTTAAAATGCTTTTAAGAGAGGGTTTTCTTGAAAACGTGAGAAAACATCAGGACAACAACAAATATTTTTTTGTTGTAACCCTACGACATAGAAGGAATAGAAAAGGAATGTATCCAAGTATTTTGAATTTAAAACGGATCAGTAGCCCTGGTCTACGAATCTATTCTAACTATCAACGAATTCCGAGAATTTTAGGCGGGATGGGAATTGTAATTCTTTCTACTTCTCAAGGGATAATGACAGACCGAGAGGCTCGACTGGAAGGAATTGGCGGAGAAATTTTGTGTTATATATGGTAATCCTTCTAATATTTGAATTGTCACCAGAATTGACTATTTGGCAAAAGAAAAAAAGACGGGTTAATTACTCGTAACTTATTTGATACTTCGAGAGGTTTTAACTAAAATGAAAAAATGGATTCCTAATTCATAAGAACAAGGATTCGAATGATTAGGATTAGGTGCTTTTTTTTAACCATCAGCCTTTCTTTGATGAAAATACAATTCGAGGTTCGGGTTTCAAATTTCCAGAGATTGATTTTCTTCCACTAAGTAGATTCAGAATTCAGTTTAGGAATGACAACTATGAAAATAAGGGCCTCCGTTCGTAAAATTTGTGATAAATGCCGATTGATCCGTAGGAGAGGACGAATTATAGTAATTTGTTCCAATCCGAGACATAAACAAAGACAAGGATAATCTTTTGAAAATAGACTCTCTAACAAGCATAAGGTAACTCTCTAACAAACATAAAGTAACCAATACAAAAATAGGATCTGTTTTGACATGAAATGGATATATCCATATACCTCTAATTTCTCATTATAAGATGATAAAGTAAAGTATGGCAAAATCTATACCAAGAACTGGTTCCCAGAGAAATGCCCGAATTGGGTCACGTAAGAATATACACCGAATACCAAAGGGTGTTATTCATGTTCAAGCAAGTTTCAACAATACCATTGTGACTATTACAGATGTCCGAGGTCGAGTAATTTCGTGGGCCTCCGCCGGTACTTGTGGATTCAAAGGTACACGAAGAGGGACGCCATTTGCTGCTCAAACCGCCGCAGGCAAGGCTATTCGTACAGTCATAGATCAAGGGATGCAACGAGCAGAAGTGATGATCAAAGGGCCCGGTCTCGGTAGAGATGCAGCATTACGAGCTCTTCGAAGAAGTGGTATACTATTAAGTTTCGTACGTGATGTAACCCCTATGCCCCATAATGGCTGTAGTCCCCCTAAGAAAAGACGTGTATAAAAATAAAAATGAAATAGATTTCAAGAGAAATAAACAATTCAATGATCTGATCAAATAATATTAATATGGTTCGCGAGAAAGTAAGAGTATCTACTCGGACACTACGGTGGAAGTGTGTTGAATCACGAGCAGATAGTAAGCGTCTTTATTATGGACGCTTTATTCTGTCTCCACTTAAGAAAGGACAAGCCGATACAATAGGCATTGCAAT